TTTTCTTTGTTTACTCAAGGCGAATCAAAACCTTTACTTTCTTCTTCTCTATGAAATTTCTCTAGTTAGCGTATCACTCCTAAATGCAGCCTTCCTTTATTATACGATAAACTAAAGAAAGCATTCTATATCCTATATTATTCGATACCACCAAATGAAATGACTTCCTGAGTCTTGCGCACGGCGGGGAAGAGTGGCCGCTCAAGCCGCATTATTTACGCAATTCCTTGATCTGATCGGTACCTTACCCTCCAAAGAAGCACCCTCGGTCCTTCCTCTTCAGGTATGAATTTCCCAGCCAACCTCTTTTGAGGAGAGCCTAAAAAGGGAATAAGTTTCCCATTGGCCACTCCACGGGTGAATGCCCATTTTGGAATAAGGAGTTGTTGGGGTAGCTGGATCAGAACGTTCGCCTAGCGCTAGTGTAACCCTCAAGAAGGGAGATTAGCAAGTGTTGAGCATGTCGAACTGGTAGCTTGATTGGGGAACCAGAACTCGTTCTATTCGATATTGATTCCGTAGAGCAGTACCTAGGCAAAAGAGAAAGACCTTAGGGCGCAAGGAGAGCCGAAACCTATAATCCCAATCAGCCTCTTTCGCAAGAACAACGAATCTCCAAATCGAGATTTCTATTTTAATTAAGATTAAGATGACCAACTTTTTCTTTACTTTAGGTTCCAACCGGGTACAAATACGACCTTTTCTCACTGGTTCTTTCAGTATGTTCGCCCTTTTATAGAGCAGCTAGCACACCAATTCCAAGAATCGAATCCGTCTTTTTTGATGATTTCTCGAGTGCAACTCGCTCGGAAGACCCCTTCACTCGACTTGACTGTCAGGTTGACTGCCCGGGTGTGTTTGGTTTGACATCCCTGGTTAAGTCAGACTCACTTCTTATCCGGCAAATTGATTCCATTGACGTCCCATGCATTTCCCGTGTAGTGAGGACTCGAAGACCGAGGTTGAGTTCGTGGTAGCTAGCTAGCGCCCCTGACAATTGCGTCGTTGTGACTAGGCTCGAGATCCATCATCCGGGGAAGCAACCTGTCAGAGTTGTCAACTCTTCTCCTCCAGAGTGAGATCTCGATTCATGGGATTAAGCATAGGTGGTTGCCTCAATAAATGGAGCAAGAACTACGAAACCCTCCTAGAGGGTATGCTAAGTCTTCGTCAATCAAGTCAACTGCTCTGCGCATAGCGCTGAGTACTGCTTGTCTCGCTATGATTGCATGATCTTTCTTGCATGATTGATTTAACGATACCGGAACTCACTCGATCGAAGGAAGCTAACGAAGTTGATGGGAAGCGCAGAGCACGATTGTTGTTTCGGCATTCATTCAGTTGAGTCGGAAAGCTATGACGTTTGGACATAGCGTGACCCCCCGAAGTCAACACCATCCGGCTCACTCACTAGAACTCAGGGAATTGCTCGACTTCTTCGACTGAGAGGAAATCATCGCTATGTTCTCATAGCGGGGCGGACTCAAGCTAACACCAGACGATCACACTACTAGCTACGTACGAGGAGGAACTACTACTCACTCCATTATCTCACTCAGGTTCGGCGGAGGCCAAGCTAACACCAACTCTCGTCAGTCAGACCGGAAGACGAACAACCAACGGCTGCTCTGCGCTCAATCGCCGATAGAAGGAGTCAGTCATCAACGACCGGAACTAGCTGCATAGATGCGAAATGCCTCACTGCTAGCTTACTCGGACAACCACTCTACGGAACGGAGGAGTGGGTGATCGGACACCAGGCAATCTCTTGTGAGCCGAGAGGGAGGAACTCGGTCTTGACTATAATAGCTATGCATGAAAATGAGATGAAATCGACCTAGCAATAGGGAGAGTCACAACTCGAACTCCTCACGGACAACACGACTAGGGGTCATCACTCTATCTGTACTCGACCAAAGTCAACCAACATCCCAGTTGTCAACTCCCATGCTGCTAACTATGACAACAACTCCTCGAACTCGAGATCACTCTCGATGTACTCGACGAGGTTCTGATAGGCGAATGAATCATCAATTTCGTAGAGTCACTCCAGTCGTTCAGTCCGCTACGCCGGAAGGAAACTCATGCATGCCAGGAGGTGCTAACGACAACCCCTCTACGGAACGGAGAACAACTCACTACTCGCTGTACGCGAGTGGCTGGTGCTCTGCTCAACAACCAAAAGACAACAACGCATGCTCACTCTCCCGAAAGAGATCTCTTGCTTGTTCGATCGAGGCTCATAACGAGGACAAGACAAGGGAATCTACTCTACGGAAGTCCCAGGAGCCCGAGCATACTCTTGACTCGACCTACCGCATAGCATAGGGAGTTGCAATCGATAGATCGACCGATAGGAGGAATGACTCGACTGATAAGCACTGGGAGAGGGAAACGTCCTAAATGCAGCCGTGATCTTACGATTCCCCTTGGTTGGTACTTCGGCGGATGGAGGTTAGCGCTTTGCGAAGCAATGTGATGCCTACGATAGCGGAGCGACGTGAGGGCGGGTCTTCTTTACTGAGTTGACTGGATCGGAAAAGAATTCTTTCGATTCAAAATCGTTCTATGAACTATGAAGTCTATTCTATCTAGACAGACTACACTACTAGAGAAGACATCAAGATAAGCGACGCCGATTTTAGTTGGTTGGATTTCGTAGTTCATTGGCTTAAGGGCTTGACCAACAAAAGACGAAACAGTTTTGCTTGATGAGTCTCTTGCTTGTGTGGAACGAGACTACGGACGAGTGAGTTAGAGTATAGCTCGACGAGAAATTGGCCGCAGCAAGGGCTTGAATCCAATGGGTTTGGATGTTAGGGAGCTCAGGCTTAGTGTCTCGTTCGCTATGCTTCTAGAGTACGCCTATCGGCTCCTATCCTTAGCAGTGCAGTCGAGTCATTTTTTGTTGACCTCTTGGTTTCGCACATAGCTTCGTTCGGTTGAGAGTCTCACTATGCTATCTATCTGATCTCGTAGGCCATAGTCTCGCTGCTCTGCGCTATCGATTGCTTCGCCTGCTCATAGCTTCAATAATGGCTTGGTCGAAAGTCGTAAACGTAAAGAAGGCACCGGATAAGCAGCTAACATAAACTACTACCGTACAGCGCATCCCGTGGGCGGCCTTCAAAGGCTATCATTCGTAGGACGAGACGCTAACCTACGCCCGTACATTCCAACCTGCCTCCTTGGGACTTAGCTCTGAAGATGAATTCCCGGTTAGCCGATTACCTTGCCCGGTTAGGAGAACTGTTAGAAGTAGGAAAAGATGCCGACACCGAACAGAAAAAGAATTCTCCTTCGCTTCCCAGCCTATTCGCTTTGAGCCGAAGCAGACGCTGCTCATGGAGAGCCTTTTCCTTTGTGAACATTTGTGCCCGACAAAAAAGCCAAAAATTGGGCTTCTAGACGCCTTACAATAAAGAAACAAAGAAACCCCGGCCCCTCGGTGTCTTACACGTCTTCTTCGACCCTGCCGAAGCAGCTTTCTTTCTTCAGGTAGTGAAGTCACTCCGGTTTGTGTATGACTTGACGCTCTAAAGTCTGTGTCTTGCCCCTAGTTACTTAATCGTATTCGACTTCTATCGCAGATCTGTTATTTCTTACGCATTTCTTTCCATTAGCTCTCCAAGCTTCCTCTCTTTCCATTCCTTCCTAAGCTTCAGTTGGTGTAATAGTCCAACCCCCAGTAAGGGGAATCCCTCCTAAGAAAGAATTTTTTCAGTTTTGTTGAATGCTTTTTGCTTGTCTAAGCATCCCCCTATCGTGCTAATAAGGTGCCTTTTCTTATTCTGAAAGCTAGCCTTCTACGGCCATTTTCTTTTGGTTTAGTTCTTCTAGCTCCTGTCCCCGCAGCCCCTGATGGGAAATGCTCTTGGTGAGTCACTTCGTCTTTCACGATCGATGGTAAATCCTCTTGCTTAGCCTATTTCCTTTTCCCTTTGAGTTAAATCCTATCAGCCTTTGAGTCAGCGCCTTCGCAGCCTGCCTTTCCATTCTTCGCTCTATTTTGGTAGATGGAGTACCCGGGCATTCTCTTGTCCTCTAGCTCTCATTTCGCGCATGCGCTTGGCGCTCTTGGCTTAACAACATCAAAGAGGAATCGAACCTCTTCCTGTTCTCTTAAAACTCTAATCCATTTGATGTCCCCCACCCTTCCCCTCCTCCTTCCTCCGTTAGTTTAGCTGCAACGGCCGCAGACGCAGGAAACAAGTGCCATTCAGAGATTCTTTGGGAAATTGGAAACGACAAAGGAACGAGCATTTTCGGGGACTAGCCCGCTTCAGAAAGTATCATGGTACGCCTGAGCCTGAAATGGAACTTACTTTAATGTTGGAGGCATGAAAGTCGATCTATTTAGCGCGGTTGTTCGTGAAAAACTCTCGTTTTTCACTAGTTGTACAGTGAAAAACTATAGTTTACTTTTTTTGGTTGGTTGTTGACCAAGACATGGATGGGGTTTTTTCATTCAGCACGGTGCAGTCTCCACTTTATTATGTGAAAGAGGTGCTTGCTTTTTGAGACTGAAACTTTCTTTCTTCGATCGGAATACGGATAAGATCAGAAAGGCCATCATTGGGGCAAACGATGCAATAGCTTCGGTTAGAGCAAAGCCCAAAATGGCATAACCAAATAATTGTTTAGCCAATGATGGATTTCGCGCCACGGAATGGATCAAAGAACTGAATACGTTTCCAATACCGACAGCAGCTCCCGCTGAAGCAATTGTAGCAGCTCCGGCACCCATTGATTTTGCACCTTCTAACATCTCGGGTTGAGAATTCTCGTCACGCGCTTTATCATTCATTCACGATTTTTTATGTTATGGATTCCTTGTCGATTCTTCCCCTCGTTCCTTTTTTCTTGGGCTTTTCATTCTTTTCGATCTTGTACCCACGGTGCGGTACACTGAACACCAACCCAATCTCGACGAAAAAAAGAAAACTACAAGCAACTACATCAAAAACCTCTATTCTTGACGTGAACGGACGCTTTGTCATTAGAGTGTGTTAAAAAGAACGAGAAAGCTTTTTTGATTTGTTTTGCTCAACCCGTAAAAACAAAAAAGGTAGTTTACTTGCTTACTTGTTTAAGCCTCGAATCAAAACGTTCTTTCTTTTCTACGCTACGATCTTTCTTCTCTTATGATATTTCTAGTTTGATCGAGGGCGGCCAAATATGAGATAGGTTGCAGCTATAGTCAGAACTGAACCTGGCTAATTTCGTAATGTTGACCCCTTTCTATTAGATTATAATCCTGAGTAAGGGGATTGCCTTCTAAGGATCATAAACTGAAGTTAGGAGTTAAAAGCAGATCAAAACATCCCTTCTTTAGCTTTGCTGTTGCGTAATTCCAGCAAGGAAAGAAAATCCATATAATATTGGCAGAACCAGTTTTATTTTAGACCCTAGATGTCTAAATTGGTTGCGAGGGTGTCTCAACATGCCTTAGTGGACCCTTAGAAGCCCGATGCTAAGAATCAAGAGAAATAGGGCTGCGCTAAACCTTACGTAAAAACCTTACCTTACGACTGCTTCGAGAGCGGATAGAGCATCCTCTTTTGGGCATGAATCCTATTTTCATCAATCCGAATAGTAAAGTTCTTCGGCTGCTTCCTCCTTTCATGCTTCCTGCTGCACGAGATGAGACGGATGGACTACGAACAAAAGGGGCGCTAATCTCATGGGCGGAAGTTCCTTGCCTTGCCGCGGGATTTCCTATTCATCTTTTCATATAGTCATCAGAAGGGATATCTTGAAATCCTGGTCCAGTTGAGGTTGAAGGTGCGAAAGAAGTTGTTTCCGGTGCGTCTTGTTACGGGATCGGTTCCTTATAGATTAGATAAAGAATAGCACTTTCAGGGAGAAAGAGAAGAACGCCAGGAAAGACGAAAGCTCGTTCATCAACGAAGGCAAGTTCATCAATCGACCAGAAGAAAGGGCAAGCCAAGGGCAAGGGTGAAATAGGTTCATAAGCTCGAGTAGGAGTTGCAAGCCGCATCCGTAGTCTATCATTCTAATTCCGCTTCTCACTCTGCATGGAAAATGATCCCTGCTAGCAATCTCTTATATAGTATGCCTCTATCTCTATGAAACATAGAGCCTTTCTTTCTTAGTCAGATTCTTTCCTGACTTGAACCAAAGCAACTCTTTCACCTCTCCACGGACACTATCACTAAACCATAGCTACTTTCATCATTGATCTAGTGGCATTCTATCTTTCTTTCATCCCGTAGGCTAGCTGCTTGCTGCAACATTTAGCATTCTTCCTTTACTTTATGGCATTAACAAAAACAAAGCATCGAGAGAGAGAGCAGGCCATTCCCCTATCTGTTCATTTTTTATTCAATCGAGTCCTACTCTTTCTAACCCGCCTTAGGCCCCCGTCGACGAGAAGGGAAAGGAGGCACTGAGGCGACAATTGGCTAAAAGGGATCGATCCCACAACCGCTAAAACGCCTTTTGAGGCCGCGACGAAAGACCAGGCTATCTCCAGAAGAAGGCTATGGGGAACGAAGGATCTAAGCAAGGAGCTATTGATAGTGACTAACTTGAACGTGGCGAATTGGGCTTTGGCTAGGAAGTGGACAAACCGTCTCTTGCAAGAATAGGGGTGATTGATCTCTTTCCCTCCCGCGGCAGAATGCCTTTTTCATTAAGCGATCCTTGAGCCTTTATCTGATCTGACCAGAAAGCCTTTGCCGTGTTTAAGAAAATAGGATGAATCATGCTAGTAGTCGGGAAAATCCATCTATTACGCAAGCTAGGCGGGTCCCACCGTTCTGATTTCAGTCTTGCTGTGACCTGTGCTACCTATTCTAGTGCGCCTAGGGCTGTGGTGCTGCCTGAAGCTCTCAACTCCTATCTCGGAAGGACAAGGAAAGACTTCCATTCCCTTTCTTAATTTAATATGGATAGTACTTCTGTAAGCGAATCCCTTCTTTTTTGGCTTATGAATGAGAATGCTTGCATAAATGGCAGCCATAGTCATGCATGCGCTTTGGTTGGTTACCAGATTGAGACTATAGCTATAGTGAGTCAACTAGCCTCTTCGGGAGCCCTCAATCAGTTTTGAACACTGATTCGAAACTCTTTCAGCTACCATACCCCATACCAGTCTTTTGTTTACTTCTACAGGTGACCAACTTCTTGCTATCGCGATGTCTGGGTCATCGCGGATTCTACTCTACTAACGAAATTTCTCGTTCCGTTGATGAGAGACGCTTCGAATCATGGCGTCCGGCTATCCCAGTAACCCTCTCATGCAACTTCCCTTCCGCCGGGCCACTTTGCGGCCTTCGGGGCCTTAACATCACTCCGAAGTTCCCACCTTTCGTCTCTCGCCCGTCAACTACGAGTCACTTGATCAGACTTTCGCTACCTGCAGGACTAAAGAAAGGTCACTAAGCGATCCTTCACCTTCCTTACTCTATCAAGTCATTTCAGTCCTTAGCTGCGCTATTGCCCGAGCATAGCTGTACTGTATGAGATTAGTTCTCCGTCTCCCCTGCCCTGTTATAACAGTCTGGTCTGTAACAACACAACCTGAAAGGAAGAAGCCATTCCTAATAGGAAGTTTCTAGCCGTCTTTATTAGGGCAAGAAAGGGTATAAGGAAGAAGGAAAGCTCTCTGAAAGCCCTTGATTCCCCGCTGATAGCAAAAGAAATGCAAAGAAAGAGCGGACGGAATGCCACATCGCGAGAGGGGGAAGATCCGTTCCCAGCCGTCTTTCTTGAGGAGCGAGAAAAGTGACTAATAGCCAAACAGCTCCCACTATGAATCAGAGAAAAAGTCTAGACTTTATTCTTTCGACCCTTCTCTTTAGAGATTAGAGAATCACTGTCAGAGCATTGACATCGAAAAAAGACCAATGAACCTAGGCTTAGCGTCTTCCACTGAATTTCCGAGTCAGGGCTTAGGTAAGGAAGCCTAGCAGCTCAATTGAATTAGGCGCAAGAAGCTTCAGTTACGCCGCTTGACCTAGTCATCGCAGGGGCTCAGCGCTTAGTTGAAAGACACTGTGCCTCAAAAGAGATCTGAGCCCAGCCCTAGAAGGAGGATTGCTTCTCTCACCAGTAGGCGAACAGAGCTTTCAGGCATCGGGATCATAGTGTAACCTATGACTAAGCTCCGTGACTAGCTCCATTGTCATCATCTAAGTTCTTCTTCATCACAGGCCAACCAAACCGCTCGACCATAGGGAAATGAGGAACCCATAGCACTGGACTGAAGTGCCTGCCCCCTCTTCATCTTCCGAGTCATGCCCGGAATGAGTACTTTGCCCTTGAGATCTATCCAAAGCAAAAGAAAGAGGAAAAGAGTTCAGCTGCATGCCGAGCTGTCTAAAATGACTAATAGAAGCTCAATCGAACAGACCTTGCCTAATAGACTGGAATGGGGTTAGCCAGAACAGGCGAAAAAGATCAAGGAGCTGTAGAAAAAAAAATGGGCTTTGCAGGCATACTCTTCTTATCAGTGCCCACCCAGCCTGTTCAGTTTCAGCCAAGAAAGCGGATAACATTCGATTCGGGCAATGGCAATGTCTTTAGCTTCAGAAAGCTATAGAAGAGGAGAAAGTCCCAGGAATTAGGAAAGAGAAGCAAGCAAGGGACCCTGTCCTAGTTCGGTGCGCGATGCTATCTTAGTATTCCGTTTGTATTCTGAGAATAAGTTGATCCTTCGCTAAGAAAAGGGGAGTACCTCTACCAAGAACCAGCAGGACCACTCGTAAAAAGATTTTCTATCGAATAGTTTTCAAAAGGCTATCACGGAAAAAAAAAATGGTAGAACTCATGCTTTGCGGAGTCTTCATCTTCTCCCATTCCCTGCCTCTTAGGCAAAAGTCTTTTCCCAACGATCGAGTGAGTAGCAGTTCTTGAATCAGGATTTAGGAGGATGACTTCTATCAAAAGGTGGGCAAACATTTGGATAATTCTAAAATTTGCGGCCTACTTGTTCGCTCGGGAGGTAGTCAGGTTGTGTAGGAAGTCGGGATTTCTTTTCACTGCCCTTTACGCTGCGTGATGAACTCCTCTGGGCTTACTTAGCCCACCATCCTACTTGTCAAGTGAAAGAAGATCAGACTAGAGACCAAGCGCATCGGACAGCATCTGAAGGGAGGGTTCTCTTGGTCTAACTTTCAGTCCTAGACTGTTAACCAAATTCTTTGCATTCTCCGATGCCGATTGGGCTGGCTGCCCAGATAGCAGACGATCCACTACCGGCTTCTGCGTATTTATCGCTAAACAACTTGGCTCCCCAGGATGAGGACTGACTATTAGGCATCCCTTTTGTTAGCCAGTGACATTCCTGCTCTTTGCGAGCTAGTTCAATTGTGAGTTAGGATCGATCTACTTGATTTTATAGCTTTTTCTCCGTTGAGTGTTGCCTTGTACCCTGTGTAAGAGGAGGGGTTGGATTCCTTCGCTATATTCGTATATCCTAAAAGAAAGGCTAGGTACATGTTTCAAACCAAAGACGAAGCAGGCAAGGCTTTCCTTTCTTGTAGTCGGGGAAAGAATCCCGGGGTTGATGCTGAACCAATTCTTCCATTCCAGAGCCCAGAGGAAGAGGAAATAACATTCCATGCTGCGAGGCATCGCTGATAACATTGCCTCTTGTACAGTTGCTTTAGCCTAGGAGCCAACCTAGCTAAGGCAATATCCCAAAGTAGGGGCAGCTAACTGTGTAGATAGATGCTCTTTCCTCTTGCGGGAAAGCTATTCCTTGAGTTGAGATGCTACTGCTTAGATTAGATGGTTAGCTTAGTAGATGCTTTCTTGTAGCTCTACCTTTTTTTTAAAAAGCACTTCTCTTGCGTTCTTGAGTTAGTTTTTTGTCTTGTAGCTACTACCGATATGCTATGCAAGTGGTAGAAGTGGTGCTATTAAAAAAGTGCTAAGCACTCAGCTCGCTCAGGGCTTGGAAGACCCTTCGCTAGCAAGGCAGCTATTACAGAGGAAGGAAGAATAAGGGGGAGGGGGTACCGAGGAGACAAAGACAACTATGTAAGGCTTAGACCTTGCGTATACTGCTCCTCCTTCGGGTAGCTCTCTCTTCAAGCACTCTTGCCCCCAATTCACCGATAGAGAAGAAAGAGATAAGCAATGACCGGGCTAGACCAATGAAAGCGGACCAAGGTTTTTATTCGTTAGCTAAGCGCGCCTATTACAGCGCCTCTATTACAGAAGCAAAAGCGATGCGCCCTATTGACCAGCCGAAGAGCATTCTTATAAAAGAATGAATGGGAAGCAGGCCCGGTCTATATTGCTAGAGTTATCTTTACTTCACCCCCCACGTACTCCTCTATTCTTATATTTGAATTCCGTCTCTAAGCTTCCCCTTTAGTGCCTGCTGATACTTATTTTCTCTCCACTATAGTTGCGATCTCTAAGCGGGATTTTCAGTCATCTATACTTTTTCTTTCTCTAGCGAGTGAAGAACGAGTGTTGAGCGAGTGAAGTGCCCCATAAGCTATAAGGGCGAGCTATATGTAACAATTTCGTGAGCAGCAATTGAACTAAACGTTCCAAGTGCATCCAGCAGGAATCGAACCTACGAATTTGCCTCTTTATTAGGTTGGTATAGGTTGGGCGCTTTAACCATTCAGCCATGGATGCAAAAAGACTCAGCGAGTGAACTAGGTTTTGGTATTCCTTCTCGAGCTTCTATTTCTTCCGTTAAAGGGGATTCGAGAAAAGATGGAATAGGAAGACGTGTTTCCAGAACAAACAAGATACAAGTTGAGAAGGGGAAGTTTGCAAAGTTAGACAAGATTGGAATGGGCATAGGAACATGTATTGATGTACCAGATCGGCTAATGCTCCCAGGTTGATGCGATGTATTCCACCAGTTGACTGAAGACTTGATTATTGGTATATCGATCGGTCCAACACAGATTGAAATAGAAGCCGGTTCGACAGGAAGCTTTTGAAAACGCAGTGCACCCAGGTAAATAAGGAACGAGATGAATACTGAGGTTAAACGAGCATCCCACACCCAAAAGGTGCCCCACATAGGTCTTCCCCGAAACCCCCCAGTAACTAAGGTAAACAACGTAAAAAAAGCACCAATTTCTATACTGGTTCCGGAAGAGCGAAGAAAAAGAGGATGCTTTGTTAATAAGAACAAGAAAGTGTTTATAGCCGTAGCGATATAAACAAGAATACTCATCCGAGCCGCAGGAACATGTACATACGGAATACGAGAATTTCCACCTTGTTGAAGATCTAGTGGTGCTACCCGAAGACTTAAATAAATAGCCATCGCTGTTAAGAACAACCGAGATCCAATGAGAATTTTCGCGTAGCTTCTGGTCTTTGACATCAAAAAAAAAGGTTGTAATAACGAAACGGACATGTGATCATTTTGTCCTAGCTAGTGGAACAAGAAAGACATGGATCTATATTCAATACGCAATCAAAGGATTTCCCCCAACGAGGAATTCCCCCTGCTTTGTTTTCGCTCCGCTCGTCCCTGGAACTCCTTGCTCGCGGAGCGGCATACCGGGAAAAAAATGATTGATAAAGGGCATGAAAACCATGAAAATGAAAGCCAGTTGCTAAGAAAAAGGTAGAACCATAAATACTATCCGAAATAGTGAAAGGTGCTTGATAATATTTCATTCCTTATTGAAACAAGATTCAAATTAAATCCGTACTTGACTTTTTGTAGGAACAATATAAGGGGAGATCCATATTCTGGATGGCCCTTATAATACGGGAATAGGGAAGGCTCCGGTGGGTCCCAAACATTTCTATGTCTTCCAAATATTTTGTGTATTTGGACCCAGAGACGGGTGTGCCTCGCGGATAGAAAACAAAGCCTCTTATTTGATGTCTTTTTTCGATAAGGGCTTGTTTAGAATAACCGTCGGACAAGAGAGCTTGCTCTATCTTTTTTTCAATCAAGAGCTGTGTTTCCACAATATCTTCTTGTTCCCCGAGGCTCATAGCCTTCCCCAGGCAATTGATTCTCAGACGATCGCCTAACTCTTGGAGGCGAATTTCGTCTGAGAGCAAGGGCTGCTCAGGCTCAGGGGCACCAGGCTCGTGCTCGTGGGGAGCGGGGCCCGAGCTTGATGATCCCGAAGGAGCCATCATGTTCATAAATTCAGGATCCAAGAGAGAAAAAATGATTGTTATAACGAGACCTCCACCACACCACCCGAGCCTACTAAAAAGAAAGTGGAGAGATTTGGTGAGAAGCATGGATTTGAGTTTGACAAGAAAGAGATTGAAATCCATACCAATCAATAGAAATGAAAAATAGAATAAAAAAAGGATCGAAATTAGGACAAAAAAATGAAACATTGAAACACGTCTTTGCTTAGTCATAGCTTTTTTTACTCGGTTGTATGGAAACCCCCCCTTCACCCCCTATAAGGGCTATTTTGGGTCTAATTATCTTTCTATCTGACAGGACAAACAAATAGGAAGGGGCGGTTCTTTCATTGTATTGATATAAGTCAAACTAAAAAAAGACCTATAGAGAATAGAATCGTTGGTTTTGACCGACGAACTACATGGGAGAAAGAAAGAGATCTCGACGCCAGGGGGTTGAACCCGCCTGAAATCAAGCTTTGAGATGGAAGCGCTACAACGAAAGTGGTTCACTTTCTCTACGAAATTTCTATAATTGCTTTTGGCTGGTTAAGTTAAGGCTGCTTTACCTACCTCTCCTTAACAGTCTAGCATCGCTAAAGCCCTCTCTCTACCGGTCTACTATCTTCGTTCCTAACTAAATGACGGATCTACTTGCATGTGTTAAGCATATAGCTGAAGTAGCATGATTGAGGGCTCTTAAAGCTTAGGCTACTTACTATAAGCCTATAAGCTTCAACCCCCTCTTACTTAGATAGAGTTAGATATGGGGTATTCACCTTGTATGGCCTTCACCTCGCAACTTTCCGTTTCCTACTTCTGGTCTGAGATAGAGCATGACCAATGAGTAAAGGCTCCAACTGCATCCTCTTCTTCTTTTAGTCTAGGTTTGAAAGCTCGCTAAGAAGAGCTACCTCACCCTGTAACAAGACTTGACTGAGCTATCAGGCTTGACACATTCGTCTTCCAACCTACCATTAGCCGATCTATCCGAATTCTCTGTCTTCATTGAATCTCACGCTTTTGAAAGCGAGTCAAGCTTAAACCTTTCGCCAGACGCTCTTTCCTCGTACGTAGGTCTAGATACCTTGTAACCTCGCACGTAGCTTAATTAACTACCTTTCCCGATCCGATGCAACCTCCCCCTAAGCTTCCTTCACATCCTCTCACTCTAACTGTACACGAACAAAATCCGACATTTAGCCCACATATTTGAATGAATCGTTTTACCGTGCCGTGTGAGAGCACTTTCTTCTTGTTAACCTAGCGCTACGGCTTTGAGTTAACACTCCCTTTCCTTTCGCTTTCGCCCCCGCGAGCATTCCAGGAGCTCTAGCTTACCAATCTAGGATTCCTTTGGCCTTTCTTAGACATTTCTTGATTACGTTTTCTCGGCCTTTGTGACTGTGCGCCCGGGTGCTAAGGATGGAGAATCCAAGGTATAGCAATTATCTGTCCCGCTGATTGAATGATTACGTTCGCTACAAAGGTGCTCAAATGGCAAACAAACGTATTCTAATTATCTGCCCCGCTAATTGATTTCTCCTATGCGTGTAGGAAAGAAAGCCTATCATTACCGTTCTACAGGCGAAATAAACAGAGAAAAGGAGATCTTAGGCGAGATAAGGTTTACCGGACCTTCGGCCCCTCGGGGCACAAAAGAAGGGCTCATTGGGCCTTTCGTTTCTCAATCTCTCTTTGTTTCTGCTTCATTCGCCTAAGCAGATGTAACTAAATAAAGCACTTTCTTATATAAGATGCATATTCTCGGACTAGTACGGGAAAACTACGCGAATAGTATGCCAATTTACGCTGAGTTGATATGGCTTTCTTTCGCTTTCGCTTTCCTTATGACGCGGACAACCAACCGAATCTATACTAAATGCATGTCCAAATCTGATGTGTTAAGCAAATACACCAACCAAATCAGAGGCCAATTAATCAATTGATCCGTGCGACTCACGCATTCCGAAAACTAAGATTGCTAACAGGCTTTCGCTTTCCTTAACCAGCGGAACACGAACTGACTTCTGAGTTTGAGCCTGAAGCTTTCCTCTCCTTCCTTCTTTTAGCTAAAAAGCGCGCTAAGCAAGAAAACATTAGCTTGATTGAACTGCTTTTGACGTACTTGCAGGATATAGTGAAACTGCCTCTCCTCCTGCTTCTATCAAAGCTGCTCTATTTGAATCCCCTTTCAAGTGGGAAGCCTTCGTTAGTGCTTATGACTGACCTGGCACGGGCTGCTGGCAGAGAGCTAACAATGGATGTAAGAGAAATGCCAAGAGATGGAATTGAAAGGCTTACCACTATAGAATGGAACTCCCGAGGCTGGCGTGCTTTAAGACTCAAACTCTATGGAGAAAAGAGGTACGGATACTGCCCTCTTAAGAGTTCGCTGGCTTGAAAAATATTCTTTTCTTTCTCGGGAGAGAAAAGAGCTTTTCCAATTTGAACACTTGAAATAGTGCTTCCTCCGCACCTTACTAATGGTTTAATAAAGATTCCCACTAGAACTGAGGAAACCATTACTAGTGGCTGATGATGGAGCGGATCGAAGCACTTCTTCGCCTATAAAAAGCCTACTTTCCTTGCCGTCTCGGCTGTGCTACCGGAGGCTCTGGGGAAGTCGGAATAGGAGAGCACTCATCTTGGGGTGCCCGAGCTTTCTCTCTCTGTCTTTGGGCGAGTCTATCCCTATGGAATTTCGTATGTAAGCGTATTCACCCGGGCTGAGACTTCTATGTAATCTTGCCGTCTAGCTTCTATTGGAAGGGTGGATTCCCAGACGGAGATGCTGCAGCATCCAAAAGGCTTTATTCTTTTTTAGAAACGGCAGATCCCATTAATCCATTTTAGTGAGTTCTGCTCTACAAAAAAGAGGTTGACCTTCTCAGTCTTCTCCATCGTCTACAACAGGAACGAGCTCTTTCAATGTTTACCAGATTGGTTTTTGCTACAAGATCCCAGTGTTAAAGGTTTGGAATCCATGAATCTCCTGGAGTGCTGCATACGTACGATTAGGTAAGGCAAAAGAGTGGAAGCACTTCGCGCACGGTGGAATGTTCATCTCCAACTGAGGTTAAGGCGTGATTGACCTCATCATCCTATCAAGAGGAAACTGAAAAAAAGGGCCTGATGCAATCAAGTTGACAAGGATCCGGAGATGGGTAGTAAGAAGAATAAGTATGCGTAATATTAATCATAAACCAAGACCATTTGGTAGATCGATGGCAACCCCTTTTTCCTAACCTTTGGTTCGAGCCAAAATCAATGTACTCCTTCGGACCCTCTTGCGCTCTAAATATGGGTTCGTATACCCCCCAATATTCTAGTGAGACTCTATACATCGTATTACCACTTAGCAGAGCCCCGTGTGGAGAGGAGAATAGGGATTGCTAGCTCTTGGTTTAAACGGATCGAGAATCTATTAGCATAGGGCCCCACATCGTGTGTTTAGTCAAGTAAACTTCCTTATATTCCGTATGCTCCGTATGCAGAGATCCCAAGGAGCAGAAAAAGAGACAAGTCAACCCCTCCCCTAAAAAGAAAGAAAGGTAGTTAAAGGACGATCCTTCGCCGCGAGAACTCGGGGGAGCTACAAATATGGAAAAGAGAGAATGGTTGTCACGCATGCGGGAAAGACTCAAAATGAAAGCAAGCAACTAATAGACTTCGCGAACTCCTGAAAGTACTCTATCTCGCACGCATACTACTGACGGAAACAATACATACTAGCCATACGAGTTCGGTTCACCTGCACTGACAGCCGCTTAGCAACTAAGCCCTAATAGACACTAATTAACCAATAGCTGAAAACCAATACTAAGCTTGCTAATGTCGTCTAACTTCCTTCTCTTCTGTCTTAGATAGGCTTGAGGGTTCTACTCAAGAGAGGTCCGTTGCACAAGTGCCGCGCGGGGCTAGGCAAGCTATAAGTCCGTGACAACAGGTATCAGAGCGAGGTTGTGCTTGGCGCCATGGCATCCTCAAAGGTTACTGACCCAAGGCCGTCTGACGATCAACCTAAGAAGAGGTCCAAGTCAGCGGAACGTGTAGCATTGGAGACAGGCGTGGGAGAATTGAAGCTCAATGTGGCGGATGGAGAGGCAATTCTAACGCAACTGTTAATGGCCGAGCCTCCTCTTTCTTCCTTTGCTGCTTTTTAACAGCTGCCTACTCTACTCCTTTCCATCCTATAAGTAAGCGCATACTCCCTTGCCTGCCTTCCAGTCTTTGCAGTCTTCGAAGCTGTCGATGCATTCCAACTGTCTGTTAGAGCGAGTGAATGGTCTTTCAGGTACAGTGTAATAGGAACCCCTAAGGGATGGAAACTTCACCCCCTCTCTCTCCTGCTCCTGTTCTCTGGATTCCTCTGCTCTTGATCGATCGAATGGAATGACCCCAACTGCTGCTATCGATGAAGTGATTTCTGTCCCTCGATCCGACCTTTTTAGGTATAAGAATAAGGACAGTGAGCCATCTCCTGCAATCTATGAACCTGGACCCGAACCATCTTATCTAATACCTTCGAACGAAGACCTTGGAAACCCATCCAGCCAGAAGAGAGCAGATAATTCAAACCCATTGTGGAGACCCAGAATGTACTGGATTCAAGGATTCCATCACTGAGCGAAGACGAGGCTACTCCCAGTAGGTGCTTGGGCTACTACATCCCCGATTGATTACTTTGATCAGGCCAACCCTCAAAAGGGGATAGATCTCACATTCAACTGCGCTTCCCGGGCCCTCTCATCCTGAGCAAGATGCAACTTTCCCGCCTGCCCTGCTTAGGATGCCTTTCTATCCATTTACGCAGCAGATAGCAGCCCAATTAGGAGCTCTCAACCATCGTGCTTCTAACCCATTCTTTATCCGTTGTGCCGCCCTACCCGGCAAAGGAGGGGCCCTAAAGAAAGGTCCACCTCTCAAAAACAAGAGGACTCTGAGCTCTCTATTTGAGTTAGCCCTGATCGCTCGCTTATCATACGCTCCACCCTTCGCGCAAGATAGCTAATCAAATTGCCCATCTCCGGTTGAATCTCTATTTAGGAAGAGCAGACCAAAACCCTCTCTCTCTTCGCTATAGCGGGCAGTGTGAATCAATGGCTCTTTCAGACAGTGGAGAAAGACCTTTCAATCTGTGGTTACCGATCAAGCCTCTCTATCCTATCCGAGATAGCTAGTCGTCACCTTCAGTCGCAGCAGTGGCCCTTTCATTGCACTCCCTTGGTCTTTCTTTTGAAAGAATTAGCCCATGGGTCAGCAGCGATATGGTTTTCTTCCCGTTAACTCCCTCGTTTGATCAAACAATTTTTCCTGATGGAGGAGCAACAGGTCTATTCCCCGTAATCACTAGCATTACATACTAGACTATGACTGGCTTTACACTCGATGGACTTAGCACTCTTTCTTCAATGTTCGGGGCAAAGCTACTGGTTCACAAGTCAGGACCGGGGGTTTAGCTAGCTTAGCACTCCCCAAGAAAAGCACTTAAAGGAAGAAGAACTAGAACTACAAGCCCACTAGATATGAACTATTAGAGTTCAATTTCTCTACTACTTATTAAATAGGGGAAATAGGAAAACTGTGATATCTTTTCTTTATACTGGGTATTTTACTTATTCCTTAGGCTCTCCAGCCCTTTCTTTAGCTGAGCTAAGCACATATTATATTATCTTTCGCCTTTGCTTGATGTGAGTGCATCGCTTGCGCTTGAATGAGATGCTTACACTCTCTCTTCCCTAGCTGTCTGTCTGTATATCTTTGTCCTACCGATCAAAAAGAGGGAAAGACTGGTGAGAGTGCAACTACTGTTTAGTATTCCATAAGAGATTCAACAGGATGGCTAGGAGAAGGAATGCTATGGGTAGGGAAAACTCGCGCAGGAATAAGAATTTATTTTTCTGCAACTGGCTTGCACGCAAAGACAGCAAACAGAGAACTTCTTTGATGGGCGAATCTCACTGGTCAGAAAAGCTGTACCTTAACACTCCAATCCTTCCAATTGGCAGCAAGGGTAGGGCATTACTCAGATCACTTTTCACGGGATCAAAAGCATAAAGCCCACCAATGCCGATTCTAGAAAGCACCAGTTCATTCTCTTGCTTTAAGTCTTTAAGTGAAGTTTATTTCCTTAGAGGAATCGGAGTTCATGAAGTGATTCCCCTCCTCATCTTGCCTTATTTACCGGCTTAAAACATACCTGTCCTAGGTAAATAGAGTAATTCCTTTATTCTATTTAATAGTTTCAATATACTAGCTCGCCTGGTACTGGATCCCTTACTTTACTAAAAAAGAAAGATTTAGGATCTTTCTCCTTACCGCCCCTAGTGGTACTGCTAGTGCTTTCCTATAAGTGCAGTTCATATGTAGGAAAATGTAGCATTAGTTTTAAAATGACTCAAAGATGGATATGAAGAAAGAATTTTTTTCGAAAGTAAGGTTATGTCACCGCTACAGATTAGATTCCTTATAACCTTACACTATTAGTTTACACTATTTGAATTAAAGATCGAGGAATGGGAGGATACCATACCCCTTGTATGTCATTGATGCGGAAACATCAAACAATGTTCTACTTGGGCGGCCTTGGATGCATGATAATTGTGTCGTCCTTTCTACTTATCACCAATGTTTCAAGTAAACCAAAGGTGGTGAGCAGAAGAGGGTGAAAGCAGATGCAAATCCTTTTAGCGAAGCAAAAGCGTATTACGCAGATGCTAAATTTTATTTATCCGAAGAAAAAATAAATGCTACAAAGCTCAAAGAGAAAGGGATTTCGACCTCAGACGACCAATCGACCCCTATGATGCTATCAGAAGAGAGGCTATGAAATAGGTGAAAAAGTTCAAAAAGTTGAAGAAGAATAAAAAACTCCTGATACTAAGAAGGCCCCTAAAAAGCCTGCCTTCCTCTCATCTTCCTTATGGAATGGGCTCCTCTTTAGAATTAACGAAATCTAGAGTCTTGGATGAATCCTCTTGAAACGGATCGATCAACTCTAGAAGACTCGATGGCTGTTAAGCCCAGTGAATAACCTAATTCAGAGAGATAACCCGGTCTTTAGACACTCGCCCTACTTCTAAAGATAGATAGAAAAGGTTGGGGAGTCCCAGCTGCTGAGGTGGCGTAGTGACAGGTGAGAGCAATAATAACAAAAGCAGCGGAAGATCCTGCAGTAGTATATTCGGTTGTTTGCGGTGGAATAGAAAAAAGCGTCCGGGCCAGTAGATCCAGAGCAAATAGGCGTTGACTTAGTTGCTTTTGCAGTTGATTTTCATCCCGATGTTGATCCAACGCAACTTACCGGTGATAGTCGCAGCACCAGGAGCTTTCAAGGGAAGCAGACATGTATTGATAGTAGCTGAAGTGGCATACCTTCAGGATCGAGGGTCCCACCCGGTAAACACCATACAGGCAAAATACCAGCGGGGGGAGGAGGCCCTTATCACTCAAGCTCAAGCATTTACTTTTCTAGTTAGAGACCAAACCAACGTCTTGGGGCTAACGTGGGATCCGCTCAAGGACCTACCTACTTGGTTTAGGTAAATATCTCATGCGTTCCCCGACTGGGGAGGTCATTTTGGAGTAGAAACTATGCGCTTTTCAAAAATGGTCGGAAGAACGGGTTTAAAAAAGAAATATATATATATATAATATATATATTACCTTACCGGCTGGCCGGTTTTTATGCAAAAAAAAAACAAAACGGGATTGGATTTCCACTCATAAGGAAGGAAGGTTAGATACCTTTGACAGGGTTGTATTTTTGGTTGAAATGGGATGGTGTTCAAACTCCCGAAATGCAGTCTAGACAGTGGGCCCTCCCCTTTCTGACTAGACTGACTCGGGGAAGGGTCAATCTCCTCCTCCGCATGCTGCACAGCCACTCATTTGTCCTGACTAAATAGTCGAATCTATCTCTCAGCGATTCTTTTCTCCGCCAAAAACCCCTTCCCAACCAGCCCGCCCGATTTTTTTTGTAAGATCAGCTAATTTAAAGGGGTTAATCTGGTCCGAAGTTGTCGGAACGAATCGTTTGCTTTATCAAACAAAGCTTTATTAGGGGGGTCTTGGTTGGCCCCCCTATTTTCAACCATTATAGCTGGCGTCGACCCGCTTTGCGATACGGACGAACACGAAGAAGAAGGCAGGCAGCGAAAATGCAAAAGAGAAGAGCAAAGATTCCCGACCCAGAGCATGTTATTGACTCAACCACAAAGCTGTTGAATGAAGGTAGCTTGCTTACTCTCAGCCACTAGTTAGAAGAAAATCCCTTGACTTCGCTTATGCCCTTATGCAATAAAGAAAGCAAATGAGGCGGGCTAAGATTCCATTCGAAGTAAGATAACAGGATTCGATGTTGCACCATCTTCAACTCTTCTCGGGATCCGGAGTTTTGTTTTTCGAGAAAAGGTCCCATCCTTCAATATCATGATTGGGTCGACCAGGCCAGATCATGAATAAATAGAAAATCGAAAACGTACATAGCTGTTCCAGCTGAAATACTTGGAATAATTCTACCACTTTTACTAGGAGTAGCCTTTTTAGTGCTAGCTGAACGTAAAGTAATGGCTTTTGTGCAACGTCGAAAGGGTCCTGATGTAGTGGGATCGTTCGGATTGTTACAACCTCTAGCAGATGGTTTGAAATTGATTCTAAAAGAACCTATTTCACCAAGTAGTGCTAATTTCTCCCTTTTTAGAATGGCTCCAGTGGCTACATTTATGTTAAGTCTGGTCGCTTGGGCCGTTGTACCTTTTGATTATGGTATGGTATTGTCAGATTCGAACATAGGGCTACTTTATTTGTTTGCCATATCTTCGCTAGGTGTTTATGGAATTATTACAGCAGGTCGGTCTAGTAATTAGGGGGCGGCCGTTCGGTCGCCTATGATACTAGGACCAATAGGTCAAAAATGGGTTTGTGCCGCAGGTGTTGAACGATCTACTCTACACAGGTGTGGGCTTACAGGGCTAGGGCTCATAAACCTTTTCTTTCATTCATCAATAGGGCCCTGGTCGGTCACTTTCCGGGTCGGGATCGATAAGTAGAAGTCATAAAAAATAAATTTATCTTCGCACCTCAGATCAAGAGCTTGTCAAGCTGGCCTATATATAATATAAAGAAAAAGATTCGTTGTCTTTTAACCGGCTGTTCTTCTTTGTCAACGCTACTAAGGACCTATGGGTTCGCCTACTTGACTTATGAAAGATAATGAGAATGGCTTATTCAAAAAGGAAAAGGCGCTACTATACAAGACATTAGTAGAAGAAGTAAGAGGCTGAGTTAGCCTAGCCTACTAATGTCTTGTATAGTAGGGTATAGTATAGTAGGCGAGCGAGTTAGCGACTTAGGCTAATAGATAAGAGAGCGTCGGTGCGTAGCCTTCATTCTACTACGCTACGCAAAGGTTACGAAGTCACTTAGCCCGACGTTAGGAAAGTCAAGGGGGAACGCCATACCTACATAGAAGAACCGCTGTTCGCTGACTTTTTAAGGTCTAACCTTTCGCTCCCCTACTGAAAAGGGGCAAAACCGCTTCGCACCACTGATAGACTACTTAAGATTCAATTCAAAAAGGCCCTACTTAGCTTAGTTTCGAAAGCCTTTGTCATTGTCAGTCAACTAAGTAGGGCCTGAGGCCCCCTGCGAATCCGTAAATCTGAGGAGCATGCCGCAACAAAAGGATGGTCCCCTATGCATTTCATTCTTTCTGAAAAGGAAAAAAGAAAAAAAAAGTACCCCCATCATGGTGAACCTCTCCTTGTGATCGGGATGAGGTAAATGCCTCCCAGCCGGGGGGCGGATCGAATCGGAGTTTCCTTAGGTAGCCACCGACCTACAGTTATCCTTAAACTTTCGTGCTTGGTGGAGAAGAAGCGAACAAAGGTACGCTCGCTTGCTGTCTTGTTCTCTGCCGCGAACTGGGATCGCTCGCCAGCTAGGTCAGATTGGAACAACATTTTTTGAGAACATATTACCCATTTTCGGGGACAGGGGGCGGAACGACCTCTCGATCTACTTACTACAGCCCAGGAATAAAAACGTCGTCTAGGCGTTCCCTGTTGCTCCGATCCCCCCGTAGCCTAGGGCGTTGTCTGGGCCAAGAGCCATAGTTAGTTGCTGTTTCCATTTGGTTGTTTTTTTCTCGTTGTTGATACCGGCAAGACCCAGCCAGATGATGTCTGCTGGTTGGTAGTGAGAGGACTCTTAGTATCTGCATACCCAAAAGGTGGCGCTGATTTCAAAACAATCATTTTCTTTTGTTTCTTGCTTTCTCTTAGCAGCGGGAAAGGAGTCTATCTATCTGCCTAGCTTTGGTAGATTTCCCCCAACGCAATCCACAGAAATTCCACGAATCTCCTTGGTGGATAAGTCCGACGACTCAGCAGCAGTGCGGAATTGAGTTTCTCGTCTGGTGGATCTGATCTATAGTTAGGGGGCAATACATACCAAAAGGTTCGAAGAAAGAACGCGCATAAGAGTATATAACCAAACCACCCTTCTGTATAACCTATTCACATTAGTGAAGCGGCTGGATGCATAAGGGAAGTGCATGTTTGTGAGACCTTAGTCGGGATGCATAGGGGAGTCAACCTACGAGCACGGAAGGGCGTGGTACCGCTGCCCCTCTCTAAGTAAAGGTAAAGTCTCTCCTTCAGCTAGAATGTAAGGAAATTGAAAGAAGCGCGAAAAAGGGTCAAATGCGGTTGCTAGCATCGAAGAGAGCCGTCATCGACGATAAGATAAAGTGGGAGTTCGGACTTGGCGAACGAGCTCTTCCCGCGGGAGAGGAAAGCGGGGGCAGGCAAAATAACCATTCCGGTGGTTGATAGTAGAGCAAAGGCTGGATAAAACATGGATAGGCGTGCCTTATCATCCAAAAGGATGTAGAAACAGGAAGGGCTCGTGGGGTCGATCCCACATCTCATAGAGAGGAGGAATACCAAGGATGATAAGGGAAAACTAACTCTACAGCTCACAGGAATGGGAAAAGTCATTCCACATTACTCCAGTTTTCTCATAGCTTTATTTAAGAGAGAATAGGGAGTAAGGCTGAAATGGCTATACGGCTTTCAAATTCTTTTCGTATGTTGATTGAATTAATAGATGCTGGGTGAGGGCTTAAAGACCCTATTCACATAGCGTTCCTGGACACATATAGAACTTCACCAGGTTTTTTTATCCTCGTTCCGCACCTTCCACTTTTGACGGTGGAAGGACGTATCACAGGCGCTTCAAAGAAGCGCCCTCGACTTAAGAATCAAGAAGATTGATGTATATGGAGATTCGTCACTTATCATCTTTCAGACAACTGGTGATTGGAAAACCAAAAAGAAGAAGCTCATTCCCTACCATCAGTATCTGGAAGATATCAGCCAGACGGATTACCTTCAATTATCTGTGTCGAGGACGAAGAATCAGTTTGCTAACGCATTGGCCACACTGATCAGTAGAAGGTATTGATATCCGGCCAATAGAGTCGACGAATCGGATTGAAATCAGTGTAAAGTCATGCGAGGACTAATCAAGCACAGCTAAATAGTAGTCATGTCCACAAAGAAAGGAAAAAAGATCGTCAACGCTTCCAACGCCCGTAGGAACTAAGTTGGAAGTTGGGCCGGAACTAAAGGACTCTGTGAGACCCCATTTCCTGTCTACCTCTCTGAATCCTTAGTTTTCGGAGCAGTAGAGACTCGCGCTTTAGCCGCTTCATCTGAAGGAGGGCTTACAGAAGTCACAGCACCAGAAAGTGACAATAGGAAAATAGCAAGAGAAAAAGCAAGGAGATTGTTTAGCATTTAGAGCTGGGTATTCTATAATTGATAGTTTAAGTTTACTATTTGTTTGTAAGTTCGCTAGCTGTCCAAGGGGCAAAGAAAAGAGTAGCATTCCGCGCTCAAGCATGCGAAGAAAGCAACAAACACTTTTGTAATCCCGTGCTTGACCAACGCATTCAATGGATTCCACCATGAACCGGGAGCGACATGAAGCTGGGTACACAGTGCTAAACAAAGAGGTATATATCACACCCATTCACACCGGGCCGGCCTGAGGAGAGGATTTGCCAATGTGAAGTCCGCCGCCCCGCCCCTTAAGCCTAGTCTATAGCTGACGCCGTCTTTCAATGCTTCTACCGCTTCTACCATTGGGTGGCCGGGTGATTTAAGTGCAACGAAATGCCTTAAGAATATGAAGCATCTGGCTTACCGGTAATCTCCCATTCCCGCCGTCGAGAGACTGAAATAACTATAGCATGCCAGAAACGGGGAGTTGAGATGGTTACCCCGAAATGCTGCTCCCAGCATAGAAGCCTATGGTTCCATCTTGTTGTTGCTGGAGGTACACATCCCTCTTCGTTATATATACGAGAAAGAGATGCTCAGCCTGAAATGTCCGGTCCGATAACGGCGCTGAAGTAGTGAATCTATCGGCACCATAGCTAGCTGTGGCTGGCATACATACAACTTTGGACCTAACGGCCGGCCCAGTAACCTTTCGGAATGGGGGATCCCCGTTGGGAACAACCACGGTAGTAGTTGCGGAACTACTGGGTGTGGGTGGGGGCCGGGAGAGTACTTTCAGTACCTCTTTCTTTCTTTCTTTGTCTCCTTCTACTTGGATTGTATTTTCCCTTTCTTTATTTTACTTTGCTTATTAGCTGACTCCTCTTCTCTTACCCCTAACATCTTCACTCCGGGGGGAGAGGAGATGAGGAAGCCCTACCATCAGTGCTATTTCCCCGGCTAAATGTACTCTAAGTCTTCGCTTCGCACCTTGTCTTTCTTATTGCTTGAATCTAACTTGAAAGTTTGCACTCTATGGAGAATCTCTTTTGTTATGCACCTAATACAAGATCAATCAAGTCTCTCTTTGATTCCACTACTGCTAGTTAAGAAGGGCTATACCCGAACTTACTCTCGGGGAGAGGAAGGAGCGTAAGAGTACAGTCAGACAGTAATCGCCACTCGAGGAAGTTAATAATAAGAACTGAAGCTAGTCAACCAAGCTAGTCCATTCCCTTCGGCAGTCAACATCGTAATTAAAAAAATCCCTTTTCCCAAAGCTTGAAGAAAAGTAGCTTAAAGTTTCCGCTTAGGTTCACGAAGTTACTATCGGGCGATAGGAACGAGTGTTTAAGATTCCTTTCTCTGCCTTCCCCAGCCCAATCCTCCATAAGCCAGACCAAATATGTTCTTTAAAAACCTATCTTTGTCTATTCCGTATTCCGCCACCGTCTTCCCAGGCATGCTCTTCCGTCCGGCCTACCCTCCTCGGCAAGACCGTATCCAAAAGAGCGATCGCAGCAGTATCTCCGTCCCAGCCTTTATGAGCTCCTCTCTTGGAAGCTTGGTGGCAAGGGCCCGCCATCCGACTTACAGCCGTCAAGCCGTCTCGTCCGTAGTGCGCATATCTTCGGAAGGTGACCCGCTAACTCATATGGAAAGGGATATTTCTATCTTAACTTCCTCCAGTCATCCAGTTCGACCCCATGGGCGGGACTCTAGTCAGAGAAGAGGTTTCTAGGCACAAAGCTACTCCAGGAAAGAGTCGACACCAGGGATTTCGGACATCACTTTATGCTAATTCAAACCAGACCCCTCAGTGGATCTTGAATTGAGTTTGAGTTAAAGGAGATGCCTTCCTTGTTTCTGAGTTATTGAGTTAGAAGAGAGACAGGAGACGAGAGCGGATTCATATGAGTTGTTCTTGTTTGAGTTGCTTGACCCGACGGAAGGGATCTGTAGCGAGCCCTCGGCGATTGAGAGGATAGCCCTCTTGGATTTTGAGTACCTTTCATCCGCCCAGTAATCTACCCGAAGTAGAAGAAAAGTCTATTCAAGCCTATCTTTTTCTATCCCGTATTCTGCCATCGTCGCTTATACCGGCATTTCCCTATCTCTTCTCGGATACTAGTTCTTTTCTCCGAGGCCCGATAGCACCGGTAAGTACCGTGCGTGTCTCCCGGGGCATTCACTATTCCTATTTTAAGGGTTTAGTCTCCCCCCGAGTGTTTTCTGCCTTCTTTTAGCCGTTCCTGTCCAATCAAAGACTGTCTTTGGCCCTCCTAGCACATTCTTCGTTAGGGGAAAGCCCCCTTCTTTTATCATACGGAAGAAAGAGATCAGAGTTGCCTGGATGCGGTTTTCTGAGTTCTGAGATGTGAGCATGGGCAGTCGGTCTAGGCAAAAGAAGAAGGGAAGAGAAAGAAAGAACGGTAATAGAAGCAAGGAAGGAGAATAAAGGGAGGTGGGTCGGTGAAGGGAGCGAGCACTCATAACAAGGCAAGAAAGCAAGCCAGCTGTAGGTCAGAGGAGAGTGGATCCCCGGGTTAAAGGTAGCCCAAGTCAGTCAGTCCATCAGTCAGTGGCTGGGGCTTGGCTTCGTGCAGGCCTATGCCTTCTGCTTCTTATAGACTCGAATGAACTGGCTATTGAACTAGTCTTCCTCTTTTTTTTTCTTGTTTTGTAAGGCGATACGTCAACTTTCTCGCTCGTCTGATCCTCTCTTTGTCGGCCAATACCTCACCTCAAGACCGTCGCTATGCATTTGATGGTCTTTTGGGGCCCTCATTGGCCAATAGTGCACGTGGGGAGTTGCAGGGAGGCTGACTCTGGAAGGCGCCGGAGTGCCACACGTTGGGAGATATCGGAGGAGGTCGGCATAGGGAAGTGCTCGATCGGAACCTGGGAGCAGCTGAAGGCTGAGTTGAAGGCTCAGTTCTTACCTGGTAATGTGTCGTGGATGGCACATCATTCCTTGATGAATGTGAGACAGACCAGAGCAGTCCGGCACTACAAAAAGGACTTTTCTGCGCTAATGCTCGACATAATGGACATGTCGGATGAAGACAGGTTCTTTCCCTTTCTGAAGGGCTTACAACCGTGGGAGCAAGCGTAACTGCGGAGGCATAATGTGCAGAACTTGTATGAATGAGGGAGTGCTGCTCTGGTAGTATCAGATCGGCTAGTGGATTTCAAGTACCTTGGCGCGAGGAGTCGCACGGGGGGTAAGGGACCGAGGCAAGCCAGAGGGCCTGAGAGATGTAGGAATGTCGAAGAAGAGGTTCGTCAGGCTCATCAAAGGGGCAAGACGACTGAGTCGAGCCCCCCTAATAGTCAGTCGGCGGAACGGGAGGCTTTAGAGATTCTGTTCGAAGCCGCACCTCCCAAGATACCCCCAACATGCAGTGCAGTCGGAGGAGGAGGCGCTTTGATAGTAGGGGCGGGGGCAGCTGCTGAATACGATTAAGGGGACAATGAGTGAGTCGAGCAGGGGAGGCGCATGCTTTACTCCACTCCATAGGGGTCACGGTAAACGGACGAGACAAAGTGGCCTTAGTCGACACGGGGCATCGCACAAGTTTCAGACTCCGGTAAGCGCGACGAGGCAGTAGAACTCAAACATCTCCTGCGATTCATCCTAATCCTGCGAGAGGAGTGACCTCCCAACATGATCCTGACCCACCGGACCATAGCGTAGCAAGACCTTAATCTCTCACGATTGATCCAATGGACCTAGTTGCTAGCTTGACCCCCGGATTCGTCAGACGTGGAGATGGATTAGGTAGGGCTCAGTCATCATCACTCGCGCTCGATCTACCTTGTACGGAGTCCCCGGCAGGTCCTTGGACCCTAAACAGCCATTCAGACAGAAGGAGCCAAGATGTATGAACCCAGTGACCCTCCCATCCTTGGATAGCTCTCTCGGGATGGATTTACAGCTTCCGTGGGCGATCTCCGAATCTCTAACTTTGAAGGATTGGAAGTTTGATCGAAAAAAAGATAGCATAGTATTGTATTCGAACTCTTTTCTCTCTCTGTCTTTCTTTTTATTTTGGTAGAATGGGGAATAACATTGATTACACAGAGATGAAAGGTGGCATAGCCAGTCCTATACAATCATTTGTGAGCAGGGATTTAAGCGATTCAGGAGGAGTAGAAAGTCTTTTGTGCTTTCCGGTTAGGTCTGTTGCTTTGTGAGTGTATCCGCGCTTGAATCCCCTGCCCCTTTTGCTTTGGCTGTAGGCGAGCGCTGGGTCATTTCCAAGTGAGTTTTAAGCGTATCGCGGTACCCCTTTTAAGAAACTCTTTATTTTCCTGCTTAGACAGGGGCCTTGTCAACGGAATATTCAAATTAGCATGAAAGTCCTACTTTAGATGATACGCCTCGCTGAGCTCTCTCTTGGGCTGTGAAAGCGGTGCGAAAAAAAAAGTTGGGCTACCTTGCCTTGAGAGCTTCCCCGGTTATTGAGTCTGTGATTTCATTGTAAGTATTTGCTTCCATCTCGAAATGCTCTTTCATGATTGTATGTACACAAGTTCTCGCGCATAAGCATAGCCATATGATGAGTTGAAAGCTTCAGAGGTGAGGAAAACCCTCTATTATAGTCTAGGAGCATATTCCCACTCTTTTTTGTGTTCATTCAATGCTTTGCTTGTGGATTGGAAATGCGGTAAGGTCAGCCCCTGACTCTTAGATAGATATCAGCATAGCTTCGTAATTAAACTTCTCGCACATCCGTTCGGAAAGATCACTTTCAGAATCAAGATATAGAATATGGGCAACCTTCTTCCCTAGAAAGAAGGGAGACAAAAGATTTGATTCATGTCTCTGCAGCTAGGGCTGTCCATAATTACATTTCTATAGCCTAAAGGGTAGGAATGCCCGCCAGAGAAGGATCTTTGGAGCCCATATCAAGGGAGCAGGACACCTTCCCAAGGGTGGTAAGCATGGGGACCAAAAACAAGAGATTAGATCCCTCTCTCCTTGATACAAGAAAACACAGAAAAGTCCCGATACCGTCTCCGGAGGAATGACACACCTTTTTTATGGCGCCATGCCCGGTTTGATAAAAATTTAACTTAGATCGGAGTGCAATAATTACTGTCCTGCAGCTCAAGTGGTAGATATGCCCAAAGCGAAGAGGTCGGAGGCCCCGGAAAGTCCTCCCTTTGATAAGAGTAAGTTTTGCTACTCGTACTAGAATTCTATTCTTGACTGGATCGTGAGCATATATGAAATCAATCGAAAGCATTGGTACCACCCCTTGGTTGGAATGACTCTGTCTCACTGGCTGGCATCTTTCGACCTGAGGTTCACTGGTTCAAGGGCAGGACAGCTACTTACTAGCTTGAGGAACCGAGCTAACAAAACGCCTAGAACCTGGTCTTTAAAGTAAAGCCATGAACCAAGTGTGGGATCAAGCCCTTTCCTTCCCGCCTTTCCTGGTCTTTGAGTTAGAGTGGAAGTTGAAGTGGATCGAGATCTTAGGATCTAGCTAGATAAAGACTTTTTACACACACCTTGGTAAAAGCCTCTTGGGATGTAAGGGAAAAGGCATTAGAGGGCGACCCTAAGGTCACATTAAAACAACTTTAGAAAACTAACTTGATCTAGCCTTAGCCCTTGACTCATATGGCTTTCTTTCAAACTGACTCGTCGGGAAGCTTCATCTCAAAAGCATGAGACTAGGTTTACACTGAGAGCCTAATAAGGGACTACTTCATTGAGACTGCTAGAAAGAAGAAAGATCAATATAGTATTTACTATAAGTATAAGCTAAGCACCTCTTGCATAATCAACTGCTTGGTAGTCAGATAGAGAAGAACTTGGAAAATTCCTTCGCTCCAACACTTGTTACAGCATAAGGAGACCGGGAACTATAACATAAAAAGGAGATAGATCGAAGGTAATAGGAAATCCCTAAAAGTGACCCACATCTACTCAAAGAGGTTAGAATACAGCAAGAATTGAATTAGCCGAGGAAGGAAGCATCCGCTTCAAATAGAGTAGTATATCGATCGAAGTCACAGTAAGATGAAAGAAAGCTACGTGATGAGGCCGATCGCCCCTTAGAAGTGAAGTCCTATTTCAGACTCTTTGAACGGGGAAGTGAAAAGAAATTGTAGAAGTTCCAATTCCGATTAGAAAAGGTTGCTTTGCTTACTCTTCTATTGTTCTGTGGTCTACTCAACGGTTGCCCTAGTCTAGCTAGATTGATGCTCAGGTGATAATACAAAGAGAAATAAGAGAAGTGAAGGATCTACAGAGGAGATTGGGGCGAGAAGCATATTCTATTTGGTCAAGAAGTACGAATACAAAGGCAGCTTCAGGTCAAGAGAAACTTTCACTTTTAGAGTTATTGGTCTCGAGTTCAGTTCGATAGTCTTGAGAATCTCCAATCGAGTGATCGGGAATAGTGAGGCTCACACCAGTCAAGTTTAAATATATACGTAGACGAAAGGGAGTAGCTACGTGAGTTCTAAGCCGTTACACCTTCGTTGCCAGGAAAAAGGGATTTAGTATAGTAGGCAATCGCTCTGATTAGGTTGGTGTTGAGCCAAGAGCTGTCTACTTCTTCCTTGCACTGATTGCCCTACCTCTAAAATGGAGTCTTCCCCCGCTTAGGCACCTTAAGCGCTAGTTCTGCTTTTAAGATAATATCGCTTTGTCATTCAATTCTTCCTATTCTGCTGCCCAAAACAAAGACTAATTCAGTATAATGCGCCTACCCTGGGTCACGAGCTGCCTTAAGGCATGCCTTTACCCCTACTCCTAAGCCCTTACTCCACCACGAACAGCGGAGTAAGCTCTCACTGGAAGGATCGGAACACACACAACAGTAGCCTCAAGAGACCTAACAAACATTACTTTATCTTTCTTATGTAATCGAGAAGATCTTTCCTGCAGCTTTGTTTATCGCTCCGCTAATGCAATGTGATCCGGGTCAAGGCGAATCGGATAATAAGTTGCAACTTAGTAAGGAAGCTTTCTAAGCTGCTTATTACTTCTCAACTTAACTCCGCAGGGCTATTTTTCGCTTAAACCCCTACTTCCACAGCTTTTATGGGTGATTCACCCTTTCTTATTGATGCTTTTCCTATTGGGATACCAATCTAAGTTAATAGATTTACTATGGGGATATCTTTATTGGTAATTTACACAATTGTAAGAAAAATGCTGATGTTATGACTCGGAATGATTTTGGCGTCTGGGAGATCTTTTTGCCAAACAATCAAAAGGGTTCTCTTCGCATTACACATGTCTCACGAGTGAAGATACGAAAGGATACCCCCTCCCCTCTGGGATCAAAGACTCGATTCCAGCTTGGATTAAGTTCTCTGTACAGGCTCCTGGCGAAATTCCACATAAGGGAATATACTACGATCCACCAGAAGAGGTTTTGTATGCTATTTAAACATCCAACGAGATTGAAGAGTCCCTAATAGGGGACTATGTCAATACCCTTGAAAAGCAATTTAACACTAATAAAGTTAGCCGCTCTGTCTACCTTCGTAACTTCTCAAAACAGCCCTGATCCCGAGATAAAGATTCCAGGGTTCCTTCTAAGAACCTCATCCCGTTAGCCCTGGCATTCCTACCTCCGCTCCAGCTTGCTCTACCACCTATGCAATCACAGCTCAGTCATTGACTGGCGAACTCAAATGGATAGCTGCTGGGAGAATTGCGACTGATGAATCCCAAACCATTCATCTGACCTCCATCTAATTTGCCCATAGCATTGCGGAAAGCTAAGCGCACCTGTACATCTCACCCAATTAGTCACTTTGGTTTCATATGATTCTTTGTCTCCTTCCTATCGCGCGTATATCTCCTATATTGATTCTTTGCCTATTCCTACTAAGGTTGCAGATGCTCTGGCTGATCTTCATTGGAAAGCTACTATGATTGAGGAGATGTCTGCGCTTGAAAAGCAAGGTACTTGGGATCTCTAGTTGCGCTACCTGAGGGAAAGCATGTTGTAGGGTGCAAGTGGGTGTACACATTGAAATAGTTGCCAGATGGGTCTATTGAGCGATACAAAGCTCGGTTGGTGGCTAAGGGATTCACTCAGCAGTATGGTGTGGATTACCAGGATACATTTCTCCAGTCGCAAAACTAAAGTCGGTGGCAGCCAATCAAAATTGGCCTATTCATCAGTTAGACGTTTTTCATGCTTTTATTAATGGTGATCTTAAATAAGAGGTATCCTATGTTTATTTTCTTTGTACCTGAAAAAGAACCTACTCTCGATGAGAAGAGCCTTTACTTTCTATTAGATTAGTCAAGCGCTAGCGCGCTCTTTCTAGCAGCTTGATTCAAAGCTTGACTAATAGGAAGAGGAGGGCTTTTTTTTATAGATTCAGGGGTTAGTAAGGGGCTACTTCTTAGCGCTCCAGGAAATTAGATTCCGACCAAGAACAAAAGCCCGAGGTAGAGCGTCGGTCGTCAGGGCAGCCTGCCTTTTTTTTATAATAGTAGGGGCGGATAGCTTGGCACCTGGAGATATAGGCGTAGCGCAGGGCAGGATGAACGAGATCAGAATTCAAGAGTGAGTATACTTTGTTTGGGTTAGACGAAGTCCAGAGGTGGAGTGAGATACCTCCATGCCGAGAAAGTAATGAAGCGGATGAAAGAGAACAATTTGTTGTCCTTGATGAAATCAAATCAAAGAGAAGAATCATTCCCGGTGAGAATGTTGTCGTCAACATATAAAAGAAGGATGAGGCAACGACCATGACGTCGACGAACAAACATGGAAACAAATCCGCACGGCTACAGTGGAACCCTTTCTAAAAAATGAAGCAGTGAGAAAGGAGCTCAATTGAGGAAACCAGGCAGGCCCCTTTCTGAGCTCTTGGTGCCTGCTTTAGCTTGTCGGAGGCCGTCACGTAAATCGCTTTCTTTAGCTTGCATACCAAGTGAGGATCCCTAGGAGAATATAAGCCTGGAGTTGGAGGAGGCTGAATAGAAACTTCTTATTGCGGATCCCCCCTTCCCTGATGTTGTTGAAAGGCATTCTTCACGTCAAGTTGAAAGAAGGGCTTTTGATTGCAGCCAAGGCAAGAATGCCACGAATGGTGGTCATTTGAGCAACCTGGGGCAAATGTTTTCCCTATCTTGAAAGGGGGTGTCGACTCCAGATTCTTGAAGGAATCCTTTAGCTACTAATCTAGCTTTGTATCTCTCTACGGAGCCATCTGCTTTATGCTTGATTCTTGTAAATCCACTTGCAGCCAATGGCTTGTTTCCCTGCAGGCAATGAGACTCAGTCTTCTTCTTTTTTTCCTGGGCATTGATTTCTTCCTGCATAGCATCTCTCTAGCAAGAATGATTGAAGGCTTTAGCAAATGATTCAGGTTCATGAGAAGATTGAACTGACATAAGGTAAGCTCGATGTTTTGGGGAAAACGATTCATAAGATAAGACAAAAATCCTTCAACAGGATAAGAAATTTGAGAGGATCGACGAACCTAAGAGAGGGATCCAGAATCTGAGGAAGCGGCTGGAAGGAAAGCAACTGGGCTAGACTGCTGATCTTCTGGAGTAATCTTCCCCTGGGAAACATAGTGTAATCGCCGCCGAGAATAAACATGCTGTGCCGGGTGACTGGAATCCTCTGAGGTCAGCTGAACAGACTGACAATCGGCAGAAGATGCTGGGCAAGGCTGCTGGCCTGAAGAGTGAGGCTGATCCGTAACATCAACTGCAGAAGAATGAGGTTCGAGTTGATGAACAGGAGAAGGCCGCAATACATCTCCATCACCATTCTCCCCCGGGGCTGATGAATTAGGTTAAGGAAAATATGAGGCGACCTCATTCAAGAGAACATTCAAGGATACATCGAGTCTCTTGGATTTCACGTCATAGCATATATACCCGGACTTAGCATATCCAAGAAAGACACAAGTGGTTGCCTTGGGGACAATTTGTCTCTTAATTGCGCAGGAATATTAAAAAAAAAAACACGTGCATCCAAACACTCGCAAATGCCTATAGGATGGTGCTGCCCCAGTCAGAAGTTCGTGAGGTGCCGCTGCAGCTTATTCCCTCTCTCTTCCCCCACAAAAAAATAAAAAAGTGTAAAATCCGGTCCGGTTCTTGAAGTTCATTTACTGTAGGTTCTCTTACTTGCTCTAGTGGCTGGCAAACGCCAACCGAGAGGGGAGAACGAATGGCTCCGGAATCGACTGGTTCCGAGCGGACTCGTGGAGCTGCTACTTGGATTATCGTAGAATAAGAGGAGCCGTCTTAGGAAATGACTTAACTTAAAAGGCAGGTGCCGCCGCTGCGAGGCGAGGGAGTAACTTGTCTGGTCTTGCGGTGCCCGTTACGAGAATGAAATGACGCCCCAGCTCGACTCGAGACCAAGACTCCTTACAACTCGCACCAATAGCGGCGCTGAGCGGCCGGAGATTGATTGAAAAGGCAGCCCTGCCGCCCCCCCCCTAGCCACCTACCTACTCGTGCTCGTAGCTCGATCGGGGGTCAAGAGTGCGGTCCGGCGGAAAAACAGAAGTCGTCCGTATCAAGTAATACGTGAATTGCTCAGTAGTGCTTCGCTGCTTGATGTTGCCCCGCTGGCGGAAATAGCTTAATGGTAGAGCATAGCCTTGCCAAGGCTGAGGTTGAGGGTTCAAGTCCCTCCTTCCGCTCCTGGCTTCGTCGTTTAGTGGTAACGAGTGGAGTAGGCAGCGAGTTTAGTGCATCAGCCCGATAGGGGCGAGCAGCAAGCAGCACCTTTTATAGGGTTCCAAACCTGCCCTCAACTACAAGCTTTGAAGCCCCTACTTTCTTGACTTGATGGGATATTTGAAGAAGCCTGCTGAAAAACAGAAGCGCGCAACGGCTGAAAAGCCAGCAACTTGTTAGGAGTAGGTTTTGGCTTGCCCCAAAACTAGGAAGGGCGCTCACGTTTTTTGGCTCCTTCCCGGCAATGTCAGATCAGGAAGAGCTGGCTTGACTTTATTATTGTCTTTCCTTTATTCTATGCTCTTTAGTGAGGGAGGTTTACCTGTGCTCGCTTCCTGAAGCGAGGGAGGAAGAATAGATAGAAAGAAAATGGGCTACTTTCTTCCTTCGAGTTCGATCCCCGTACTGTGCCTATTCACTCTTCCTAAGGCTTTCGAGAAGGGATTGATTCTATTCACAGACAGCTTTCCTTCTTGTCCACGCTTTGAAGGCTATGAGACAGATTCACAGTAAGCAAGCTCTTGCTTATCCCCCCTTGACATCTATTCATGCTTGGCACACTAAGAGAGGAAGACAGGAGAAGATTTCTTTTCTTCCAGCTTCCAAAAAAAGCCCAAAAAAGCCATCTTTCGTGGGGTTGATGTGTGATTGCCTATTGATGGACTTTCTCGGGCCTTTTCTTTTGGCGTATCCTTTTTTGGTAGGTTTTTACTAGAAGAGGGAGTGTCGAGTCACATAAGAAGCGATTATTCTTGTTGAGGGCGCCTCTGCCCGTGGGCTTTGGAAAACTCTTTTGCTCTAACTCGGATAAGGTTCTTAAAGTAGCTGATGATCTCTTGTTCACTGTACGTACTGAAAAGAACAACAGAAAGCCGTAGCCAAATAGATCTTGCTTGAAGAAAGGAGCGTAGTTAGAAAGGCAGAAAGACTCCTTTCATCACCCATCTTGGCCTTATGTTTCTCTGAGCCGCGAAAGCTCTCTCTTCTCTCTCTTACTTAATTAGTAGTTTGCTGTAATAAGAAAGGTGTTGCTATTCAACGATGCGGCAAATCATCTATTCCATAAAAACTCACTTAACACTTTCTCATTCACACCGCCCGACTAGTGCGCAATAAAGACCAAGGCAAAGCCTTTTATTTCGAATTCAAGAATTCTGAGGGAAGTGCTATTCAATTGACCATGAGGCTCTACCCTTCCTTTCCTTACCGAATTCATTCTAGGCGAAAGAGTCTCGCGCCAGGAGCGCTGCTGTAAGCAGTTATGATCTCAAGCACCTAACCTTTGTTGTGAGGACTTATTCGCCATCGGCCGGTAATACCCAATTCGCGTAAAGAGAGGGCGCCTTACTAAATAGGGGCACTTAGCTTTCCCACGGAGGTCAGTGAGAAGCTTGTAAGTTCTGCTTTAAGCTATGGGCTTCCCTAGAGGGATGAGGTGGTCGTACCGCTTCTGGGACCACGATATGCACCACCAGGGGCTGTTTTTTCGACAGGAGTTTGATACCCTCCGCAGGTAAGCTTTTCTTCTGTGATATTTCCTTCTTCGTTTGTTTTGGGTCGCTCCATCACTCACTCCGCTATAAGAATTGAGTAAGCCGATCTCGACTTCTCATAGACTGGATTGTCAGAATCTGCTCGCAAACAAACTTGCTTCTTGCCCATGTACTCGTAAGGTATCCCTTAATCTTTAGCCTCTTCTTGATCAGGGTTTCCCCCTTCCTTTAGTATTTCTAATAAATAGAAGCAGATATAGTTAACCGAAGGCCTTTTGACTGTTATAGTCTCTCGCTTGGACTCTTCTCACGAATTGGATTCGAACCACCACAACCAAGAAGGCCCTACTTGACCAAGCAAATAGTAGATCGTGAGTTCTTAGGAACACACACACCTCTATTAGGGGATCGGCTCGAACGCTGAACTTACCACTTTGAGCCCCCGATAGAAGGCTTTCCTAACAAAAGATGTCTCTCCATCAGTCTGAAACCTAAACCTCCGAATCCGAATAATGTGCCGTGCTGATCCTCTAAGAAAAGTTAAGTTCTGCAGAGTCACAAAGATCTTGATCCCCAAAAAGACTAAGGCGGTTCCAAGGCGAGGGAGAGTCCCTGATGTGCCCTGTACCTGGTCCTTGCTATCTCTTCTACGGCTTTCCGCCTCCTCTTCAGAAGCGACATCCTTTTGGTGACTTTATGGGCTAAAGCGAATGAACGAAACCAAAGAGTCAGATTCGGGAAATCGGTAAACTAACCTACGGGAGTCTTAAAATCCGGTGGAACCGAAAGAACGCGAAGAAGGCCTGGGAAGCTTAAAGCATCAAGGACCACACGCGGAGCATCCATGAAGAGAAAGATTCAGCCGTGAAAATACGGGCCGGCATCCTTAGAGCGAAAGGGACTTTCCTTTGGGGGCTTTTTCCATATCTCCCGAGCTAACTCAGTATATATGGAACGAGAAGGACTTTTATGATATGACACAGGTCGAGGTCGAAATGGGGTGTATGTATTGTATTTCCCTCCTCACCGTAAGCTGCCTTGTCCCCCCTCAACTATAAAAAAGATACACATACCATGGACTCTGGCCTAAGGGCCTTCGTCCCCGCGCAATTCAGCTCTTCTGTAACGGTAAGGAACCACCACTATCTTCTGGCTCTGAGGCGGAATTGGCATCGTGCTGCCAGAGGAAAGCGAATGTACGAGAGTCGCTTCCAACCCCTGCTTAGAAAGCGAAAGGAAAGGAAAGAGAAGAGCATATAGAGTAAGGGCTTGATGCGGTCTATGATTGGTTGGGGTATAGGCCTCTGATTAGGATGAGTAAAGTGATCAGTCAAGATGTTGGACATAGGGTAAAGCCAACGACCTTTATCACGGTGGGTGAAGAAGATATTAGCCTCCCTTATGATCTGGAACACAGCTCTATGTGAAAAAGGTGCTTTGCATAAGGTCTAGTTCCTTGGGCACTGGATTGGCGACGGCATGAGTTGGTTGGATCAAGAGAAGGTGCGTGCAAGCCGTGGTGGACTGGGAGACGCCACGAAAGGAAGGATGGTGTCCATCTAGTGTGAAGACTAAAAAGATACTTCATCTCCCTTATGTCAAAAATGGTGAAAACGAAGGAAGATAGAATATCGAGTGATAAGTCGCAGCTTTTGAGCATACCAACTTCCCCGAGCAGGGGGTAGAACCATCGGGTGTCATCTTTTCGTTTCCACTTCCTTTCATTACTTAGAAGAAATAAAGGCTAGTTTATGGGCCTATTTCGAGTACCGTCTTACTTATTCTAAGATAGATAGAACCATTACAAGACTCCATCACACTGACTGACTCTTGCTAAATCGACTTCAAATTCGAAATCTTGGAGATAAATTTTACCAGGAGCGAAAGCCACTCAGATTGCTTGGCTATCAAGCTCACAACCAGTGAAAGTCCTTAGGAGAAATCTCTTTGTGAATTTTGTTTGACAGTTAGTCCGCTTAGGTTTTGGCAATTTTGAAAGATAGATTTTTTATTAGATTAGCCATCCCCACGGGCTTCCTCTTCTAGCCTTGAAGAAAGCGCTGGACAGAATATACTCTCTCTTACGCTTTCGCAATTTGACTCTCTCTTATAACTAATACCAGAGTAGAGTGGAGGGAAAAGCTTTAGCTCGAATTCTCGCTTTGGTACAAAATTGAGAAGTCCGCTGACTTTACTTACGATGATTGATTCTTACAAAACTAGAAGATAGCGTGATTAAGAGATAAGAGAAGGTACTCCTTCAAGTTCAAGAGACTCCGATGAACCTTTATTCTAGTTAGGAGATTAGTTACATACATTATTATTTGAAGAAAAGGAACCAGGTCATAATAAGAGATTAACAAACGATGATTCCTTGTCTGACTAGAAGCATGTCACTAGAAGGTATTTAGATCATTCCCAGTTTTAGCATCTACTTTTCTCGGGATGGGGAATAGATCAGAGGGAATAAAAGGAGTTCCCGACCCCTGTAAAAAAGAAGGGTTTTTTTCGCTCTCTCAATTGACTAGAATGAGAGCAAGACGATCATTTCTTCATTCGAAAGATAAAAGGATCACATTCACTCAGTTAACAAGAAGAAAGGCTACTACGGTTATTTCGTCTCGTCTCAACTACGGTGGTTATTTCCTAATAATTTATAGCATCTTGAGGAGGAATCTCAGTCAATTTCTCGTATGCGTCATTTCTGTCCTCGAGGAGACCAAGATTCGAGAGATGAATAAAGGCACAAAAGCCCAATCTCTATATCTTTATCACACGAACTAGCTTCTTGCCCACTCCGGAGCCTTGAGTGCAAAAGCACGCGAGGTACTATGGGTGGGGTTCGACGGAGCCTATTTAGTTTTCCAAGACCAAGACATAGTCATGGAGCATATATGATAGGTCACTACGCACATCTATCATTTCGACTCCTTCTCCTACCCGTCTGTTACAATACAAAGAAATTCCAGATCCTGTGAAAGATTTAGAAAGCACGGACCTCTCCTGGTAGAGGCTTGACGCATCCCACATCGCTATCCAAGGAATCCCCTGGAGCTTCAACTAGCTGACGCATCATCTACAACATCAGCAAGAGGAGCTGTACTTTCTTCGTTCCCATCTCAAAATTTCGATATTGCAGAACCAAAGAAAGCAGATTCAGCCCACCCTTACTGCTACATCAGAGCCAGAAGCAAGGAAAGGATAGATGGCTCTAGACGATAGAGGTCGGGGTTCGGGAAATTAGCTGGCTTTCCCCTTTCCATTTCAAAGACAGAATATTCACTTAGTTCCAGCATTGGCCGCTGCTCTTTCTTCCAAAGGATTCTCCTATCCTAGAAGACCTAGACCTCTGAAGATGCCGCGGAAGACCAACAAGAAAGTATATATGAAACGAATGGTTTCAACTTTTTTTCAGGAGAAACCCTCCATATTGCTCTTCTATCTCAAGGTTCAACCAGCCTAAGGAGAAGGACGGGGGGGAAGTCTTAACCAGACGCCAAGGCGTGAAAATATCCTATCCGGATCCATCCGAGCCAAATCTTTACTTTAGAAAGGTATTCACCGCTCATCCAAGTGGGAAGAACTAAGACTTGAATTTCAACTATGCCGAGGGGAATCGATTGATTAGGTCGACTAAGAAAACCTCCGTCACAGAAGCCCGGGAAACTTCGATTTCACTTCTCATTCTATCGGCGATAGCTTCGGATTCAGACATTCCGATATCGTCCTTATGTTATGCCTGAGCCCTCTTTTCATTGGTCTATAGTCAAAGAACTAGAGCCGCAGAAGACTCAACAGATTCATAATTAAGCTTGCTCCAGATTAGCCAACTAGCCCAAGGATTTTATTTCAGCTGGCCTAACAAGAAAAGGATTCCTTGCTACATAATGGATCAGAGAGCTCAAGACATAAGCATAAGCAATTCCAATAGCTGCTCCTAGAAGCTTTGCTCCTTTCAGACACAAACATTGTACCCTAATTAGACACAAGCAAATACTCATTCTCTCCATTCTCGAGGAAGGGAAACTCATGTCATCTTTCACAGGTCCGGGGAATGTACGGTTACATCAACAGCGGGCGAATTACTCTCTCGAAGGAAAACTCTTTGCCTCGGAGTTATGTTGTCAAAACAAGGTACCCTTTCCACACAAAATGATACTTCATCTCATATAGCTTCAAAACAACGTAAAGACCTTTTCACTAGGGAAGATCCTATCTGAACTCGAAAAAGTACGTTTCATATAGCTGCAAAATAACGTTTTCGCCCTTGAAAAAAAATTATCAACTCAAAAAACATACTTCATCTAGATGGAAAACAACGTTTACACAGCCTCAACTGAGGAATAGGGAGAAGTGAAGTCTTACTCGACGTGAGGAGACTCATGAACGCTTGCCACGGGGCTCAAGAGATAAATCAAGAAAAGAAGAAGACTTGATTCTATCTGAACCTAAGATTGTTAAGTGGTAAGCCTAACAACCTTCCTCACCGGTGTCCTATTTGCCGCCGGCTCAGTTTACTTTAGAAAGCTCATTTCCCCGTTCATCCAACCGGAAAGTAAAAAAAAGCGCTTTTTCTACTCCCATAAAGAAGGGCGCGGTCTTTATCGATTGATCAGGTCGACGAGACCATCTTCTTCACAGAAGCCGGAGAACTTTGATCGTGGTTGCATATGTCCTTCTAGCCAACCAAGAGAGCTTCGGATCCAGCTAGTCGGATTAACTAAACCCACTTTCATCTCATTACTTAAGCAAAGGTCTCTGCGGCCCCGCCCTTGGGGCCTGGTCGCTGGCTTGAGGGCTAACTGATAGCGTATCAGTCTATGGTACTAAAGACCGTACCGGTCGGGTAAAGCTTGCTTCACCCTTGCGCGAGACTTTAATAGTAGATGTCAGCAGGACGGTAGCACTTCAGCGAACAACAGCTACTGCTGCTGCAGCTTCAGATACTCGCCTGGAATTGCCATTCTTCGGTATTTCAGACCTATGTCATGACGGTGCGAGGGGTCCCACCTGCTTACCGGCCTGCCGGAGAGGGTAGACCGCCCTTTGCTGAAAGGCTAGCTGTAGGCATCCACGGTGGTCTTCCTCTCTCTCCCGATGGTTTATATAGCTTTACTGACCTTTTTTATTTGAAAGTTGATCAAGAGCACTGGCAGTTGAAAAGAGGAAGATGAAGTCAAACTCATAGGATTAAGATCCTTGGTAAAGAAAAAATTGAACTATAGGTCGTCTAAGGCACTAAGATCTATTTCTTTCATACCACCTTCAAGCCTATTTTATTTACTTTCTTTATCGGTGACTAAGAAAACTTTCGCTAGAAATTCTTTTTCACAGCTTCAGTAATAGCCTGGAGCCTGTACTCCTAATAAAGATATTAAAACGGTATTCCCCACCCCTAAAGTCATTGTCCACAGCTTCGGTTTAGTTCTAAAATAGCCCTAGCTAGAGAAATCCTTTTACCATCCTTCTTAGCGCCTATCATCCCTTGCTTCTTTCCTTTTGTGAACCGGAGCTTCTTACTAACAGCTACCTGACCACAGTCACTCAGTCTATTGACTCCCGGGCTTTTGTTTTAGAGAGATTTCCGAGTGCTATTCTTACAGCTTGCCTTACTAATTAATGTGCCCCTTTGCTACTGCTGCCATACCACATTCAGTCCAATTGGGCTAAGGCTTCTCTATAGAATAGACTCTTCCCACTGCTAACTGCTAAGCTAATTCTACTGCCGAGCTAAAAAGGCTCTAGAAAGAAGAGCTTCTCACTCGGGTCACTAAAGACCAAAAGACCGAGAGGCACGAGCCAGCTTAACCCATTCCCAAGCCCGGATAAGCAACATCTGAAAAGGAAAGTCAGCTAAGTCCCTGCCCCAATTCCTGCATCTTCATCTGCTTACCCTCTTTCGGATGAGGAAGGTAGGTCTGCCGAAGAAAGGAAACCCGGAACCATCCCTCACTTCGGAACATTGCCCTCAGCAGTTGAGTCAGTTCAAGTAGGGAGGTAAGCCAGCACATTTCCCTCGGTCAGTAAAGAAAGCCCTTACTCAGTTTCGGCTGTTACGGCTGTTTAAGCTGTTGAGGGTGAGTCAAAGAAAGTAGGCACAGCAAAGTTGGAACATTTCAAGTAGGCCAATCCCGCAGGGACGAAAACGGAACTGCTATTCTTTTTCATTTCGAATGCAGCGGACAGTCAGGAGGTACACTAGCTGGCAGGATTGCTTTTGAATCGAAAGACGTTAAACAACAAGCACTCAAGCTACAAGAGAAGAGGAAGAGCTACAACTGCTACAACCGAAATGCCGATACACTAAAAGGATTAAGGCATCAGAGAAAAAGAATGATTTAACTCCTAAATTACCAAGTGTGGGCCAGGAAAGACCCTCTTTTTTGGGAGATTGAGGGAGATAGTGTAAGCATATGATCTTCAATCCTTACTTGGAAGGAAGACTTCTATAGTTTAGAACCCCTAGAATTAAGCTAGCTATCACTCTTTTCTGCTGCCAATGGATCGAGATGATACCCGACACCAGCATTTAGTTTAGATGAATACTTGAAAAGATGCCCTGAAATCGCACGGTTAGGGCAGCGAACCGACGCTCAGACTCCTTTGATTACTCGGACTTCTCGCTAAATCTTATGCAAGAAACCCAAGTGTTTTAGAAAACTCTTTCCGCTAGTGGTCTCTTACTCTCATTCCGGATTGAACCACTCGTCGCTCACTCTTCTTTTCAATCCTTTAGGACTTTAAGATATGTCCTGAAAAAAGCATATTTTTTTCCTTTTCCTAAGAATCGTCATGATCTAAGACCCCCCTTGACTGACTTAACATGCATTCTAGCAGCTTCTGAAATGAAAACCCGATCCATGGAACCATCTTTTCTTTTCAAAGAAAGAGCTTGTTGAACCCGTCCTCAGACAGACCACTGGCACCCAATCTCTTTACTAGATTGGACCACGGGTCGTCACTCCTACATCCAAGATGTAACACATCCCCCCGCGAGAAGGAAGGGAGGTGGTTATTAGGATAACCCAATTATGGTTCTGGATCAAGGTTTTCCAATGGGTGCTGCCCTTGTCATACTGATCTGGAAAGAGTGCTTTTAGGTGGGATGACTAAATGAAATATCTCATGGGCATGATGAATTCCAACAGGCCTCTCATCTCTAAGAGGTTTGTAAAGGTTTGTTCTTAGGATGCCTTGTAGAAAGATATGTAGGAGGAACCAAGACCAATACCTTACCCTCTTCCCGGACCGGGACAAGTAAGGCCCCTATTCCGTGTCCGTGCAGCTTTGCTTTGGGTGTGAAGTACCGGAATAAAGCTCTTTCGCATTAGGAAGGGACTGGCCATCTCTTTCTGATCCGATGAGTTCGGTCCTTAACTATGATATTAGAGTGTGCTTTAAACCGCAATAATCATCTATTCGCTCCTCGCGGAATGGAAGCAAGGCTTCCTTTTCGGGTGAATCGATTTCAGTATGAAACTCCCCCCCTTTCTCTGGTGAAATGTACGACCTCCAACTGAACCTAGCCCAAAAGAGTGTAAGCGAGGGATTAAAAACCTAGTTGATCACTTAGAAAGTCAAGTAGAAAATCTTATTCTATTTTGATTCCCAACATGCAGAAGTAAAAAACCAATTAACATAGAAACTAGAGTGAGTTGGATGGAACCTGATGATCTTCGAGGCCGAAGGGAGCAAGAGTGGAAGCTGGCGCGGGAACAGTAGGAGCTCCAGCTCGCTGAATAAGCCACCACAATATAGGAATAAGAATAAGCAACAGGAGAAGGATGTGTCTCAGGTGCGGGGACCTCTTTAGAAGGTGAACCAGCAGAGTAAGATGCAAGCGGGCATGAAGCAGCAAGTGCTGTAGATCAGGTAGAACTTCTTCTCGGATATGTTTGGTTAAGTGAGGTGGCGAAACAAGCCGAACCACATGGGTCGAGTACAAAGCAACCAAATATCCGGACTTCGGAGTCGGAATCAGAATTCAAAAGAGGTTTTTGTTCGCTCCGCAGGCACGAACTAGTCGAGATGTATGGGGTGCCCTTTCTTTCATTCACATTGGTGAGGTTGCTTGATTGTAGGGGCCGGGAAAGGGTCTGCCACCACTGACTCAGATTTTTTTGTAATCGATGTAGCTTCGTCGTCTGTCTCGGGATCGGTAGTGTTCCCCCCATCCCTTAGTCTTAGCTTAAAGGATGTTGATGTTTCTTTTATTTAATATAAAATCTGTAAGTAAGTTACCAAAACTTTTTGTGTTGTAGACGGCAAAGAGTCAATAGAAATAGAATAGGAATCCCTAGAGAAGAGAGTTCCCGAAAGGAGAAGGGGAATTGACCAGTTCTGGAATTCACCACTACAAAAATCACATCCGATTTTAGCGGCAACCAAAGCGACTTTTGAACCTTTCTTAAGCTCAGAGCAGAGTAGCTGGAAGTAAAGTAGAAGAATGAGTCTAGCGACCAGGAAGCATAGATAGCAAAGGCGGAGATGGTACTTTATTTAACAGTAAAAGGAGGATCATATGCTTATAACATGCAATTTGAAATCACGTACTTACCCCGGGGTTGCCTCGAATCCACTAATAAAATAGGTAATGTTGGCTAATCTTCTTATTATCGTATCGAGTTTCAATTCGACAAGTACCAACAGGTCGAAAAAGACCGTAACATATCAGGGTCGTACGCCTGAAACAAAAAGGTTCGTCGTACAATTTCGGCGATTACAAAAATGAGTATATCCCTCCCCCTTAGTGTCTTTCCACTTCCGTCGTTCAGGAACAAACACTTCGCCTAATTTTTTAGAATTTGGGCCCGGTTTTTCCCCACTAACCAATTACGTTACGACCACTGAACAAACTTGGTTGACGAACATGGTTTATGCGCCGCTAATGTAGCGGCTTGTCGAGCATTTGACAAACTCACACCGTCCATTTCAAATGGGATTTGTCCCGTGGACACACGAGAAATCCAACCCGTAGGATTTCCTTTCCCTCTTCCCATTCTTACTTCTGTAGGTTTCCCGGTAATAGGGAGATCCGCGAGAACTCTTACCCATATCTTACCATTTCTTCGGAATTGTCCGCTCATAGCACGATGAAATTGTCCGATTATAGCCCGACGCGCTGCTTCAATGGCTCGATATGAAAGACGACCAGCTTTACAACTTTTAGTGCCATATCTTCCAAAACCAAGTTTTGTACCATCCGGTTTGCAACCCCTACTACATCTGCCTTTACGATATTTACTATATTTCGTACGTTTTGGATATAGCACGTCCCCCCTTTTTTTTACTATAAGAAATCCACACTTTGACACCTGATATTCCGTAACGAGTAGATACTTCCGCAGGAGCATAATCGATTTTCTGGTTAAATACATTACGAGATGTTTTTCCATACTTTCCGCATTCAGTTCTAGCTATTTCTGCGCCTTTTAATCGACCTGAACAACATATACGGATCCCCTCAACCCCTTTTTTCATTACTAATGGAATATCTTTCACTATTTTACTAAAAATGGAACGAAATGATCTTGTTTTCTTCCTCAGTTGCAAAGAGATGTCTTGAGCAATCGGAGAAGCACTTTGATAAACAGATTTGATTTTGACCGACTCAATTAAGGTATTAGTGTTTGTTCTATTAGACAACAAAGATTGCATTTTTTTTACTTCGTTTAAATAAGAGTTGTTGTACCCGTACAGAATTCTTCTCTTTCTCAGTATGATCTCTATTATCATCTCTATTCCCTTTATCAATTCTTCTATCCCACCTAGGTTTATGAATTTATCTATCAATTCCATTACCTTATCCTTGCCCATGAGGTTACAACATTTGATCCTTAATTTTTTTAGGAGTTTTTCCCGGGCATCCTCAAAAAAAAGGTTTTTAAACACCCCAACCCCATCCCTTAGAAAGAAAAAGGTAGCCCCGAAGAAAGGAAAGAGCGAGATGGTGGTTTTTGTTGTTCCCGCGAAGCGAAGATCATTCGCCAAGCGAATGAAGTGGGTCAACCTCTTTTTTTTTTCGGCCAAACACTTTTTCTCGCTGGTCGAGCTTTCTACAAAAAAAGCGATGCGAGAACGTATTCTCTTATCTAAGCTTCTTCCCTGTGCATTCGCTCTCCCCATCGTAGATGGTTCAGCCACGCCCGGTGCCACGAAATGATTGAGAACTACGACGGGGTCGAAATGAATTTGGTTCTTTCTATTCAATAAGTATTGCATGACCGAATAATTCAAGGAGGGGCGCACTGCGGGGAGGGTCCTTTTAAGTAGATGACTCGTCGGGCCGTCGGAGCGGGACTTCTTTTGGAAAAGGAACTTGAATAACTTCGTTTTTATGAAAGAGTCGTCATTTTCTATCAGGAAAGCTATGTCATTTACAACCCTGGCGTATTTCGGATGCTTGAAGGCCCCGCTGACCCGAAGTGATTTAGAAAGATTCTTCTTTATCGATGGTGATCGGTCATGGTATCCATAGCGTTGCTTCTTTTTCGGCCAAATCCGGATTTCGTTTTGCTTCTCCCGGTCGTCGAGCCTGGTCGACCCGACTCTTTTCCCTGCCCCCGGCCTCTCACTTCGTTTCGTTCTTCTTCTGTATCGTCGCTTGAATGAAGACACCCGATCGGCCCGACTTTCCCGAATGTCCCCTTCTCTTTTCCGGGTCTGGTTTTTTCGTGTCGTCGTCGTGGTCGACGGGGAAGAAAGAAATGAATGAATGTTCTTTTGGGAAAATGTATAATAATACACCTACCGAGACGAAAGCCAAAGGTGAGTCTCGTAGGTGGACGTATCGAACCGAAATAAGATCTCAGATTGAGATCTTGATACACTGATTTACCATAATAATAAATAGAGTCAATGGTGACTCCGCTGTGGGAAGAGCCGTTTCTTTCTTGCTTGATAGGGCCATTCACCAACAAAGACTAAAAGTGCTCTCCGAACCGTGCTGGATAGTCACCCATCACACGGCTCTCAAACCTAACCTGTGGTGGATCCCGGGAGACAAAGTCAAAGCGCTTGATCCTTTGCCCCATACTTTGAGATGCTCCTCCCCGCCGATCAAGCAGCGACGCTGCTCGTGATAGGCTTAGCTTTAAGCCGCTATCGTTCGGTTCGGATAAGTCAAGTCCCTTCGGTCGCTTCGCTCAGGTGGTCTTCCCTTATCTTCCCTAACGTTCAGAGTTGTTCTGGTTTGAGAAAGGAGCACCGGCCGAGCGCCCTGAATGAATAAGAAATGGACTTAAGAGAGAATCAATGATTCTTATTCAACCGAGTTGAAGCTAGCAACATGTCGATTCCACACCGGAGGTTGGTAAGAACTGAGGGACAATGCCCCCCTAACCTAAGCGGGCCTACCTGCGAAGCAACTGGTAGTTGATCGGGCGGGGGGCGGTTTGGTTTCGTGCAACGCCCTCGCAGCAGGAAGAGGCAGTTGTCATTTGAAAGGAAACGCCCTTTGTATAGGGTTCCAGACCTGCGCACCCTGATGAAAAAGCCCTATATATTCTATTAGTAAAGCCTAAACGTCCTTATTGAAAACTAAAGCGCTAACGAGCAAGAAAAGACCCCTTACTATAGATAGGCTAACGCGACTTTACTAATAACATAGAAAGTAAAGGCTCTTCCCCTTTTCTACGAATCTACAACTCTCTTCTCTTTACTGAGCGAGACCCCATCCATATCCCTTCCCTACTAGTGGGATATTCTTAATTTTCTATTCTATCATTTGTTTGACAGCTTAAACTAGGCTCCATTTTAGATAGGTTTTCGGTCTTAATCAAAATAGGTCAGGGGCGCGTCGGAACGGTCGGTGGCTGCTTAGTCTCATCCGAGAGTCTAATCTCTTTGTACTGCTTTTTTTCAAAGAAAAAAAAAAGAAAGAAGGGGGGTCGATTTAGGCTCCTTCCCTTCCACTGCATAGCTACGCTACCTGGTACTACGAGCCCTCTGTCCCACACATCTATCCAGCTCGCGCGGTTCACCGGTTCCACCGAAAACTCTCATTTGTTGAAGCGGAGCATAGTGCGCTTTAGGCGCCGAGCGAGAAACGTCTCTTCTTTCGTTTCGGTTTATTCACTGATCTGAAACGAAGCACTTGTTTTCTTATTGATTTCAGGGGCGGCGGCGTTCTTGAATGAAGTCTATCCGACGAACCGAATTAGCACTTCTCAGATCAGGCTAGGCCTCTCCAGCTGAGCTAGGTGCCGGGCCCCTGGATGCGCTAGCGATCGGCGCATAGGGGGAGGGTGGTTGCCCGGGTTTCTCGGCCTGGTATCCTGCACCTCGCGTTCATGATATCTACATTCAACTGTGCCCCGGAGACACGGTCGAAGCACGCCCGCCCAGTGTGCTTCTTTCACGACATGCTCTGGTTCCGGGTGTTTTCCAGTGGTCTTCTAGCGTTAGAAGAAGTCGTGCCCGTCCCGAACATCTGCAACGTCCTCCCACCACGCTTTTTTATTTTAAATATAGGACAAACTGAAGGAAAAGACTGACCCATTCGGTGACTTTCGCGGTCGCCCTCACTGAACCGACTTGAATCTGAACTACGATTCTTCTCAAGTCTTACTGAAATCGGATTTCCTTTTCGTGCCATATGCGCTTAGACTTTACTTACAAAGTCCCCTTATTCTTCCCTGTTCACTATTTTTGCCCCTCACCTCCTCCATGAGGATGATCCACTGGATTGATTGCAACACCACGAATAATGGGGCGTCTGCCTAATCACCGGCTTTGTCCAGCTTTTCTAAGCTTACGTGCACCGTGGTTGGGATTGTAAACTATACCAATCCAATAGTAGCTCGACATCGGGAATCTATGAGTTTTTCAACACCCGAAGGTAGGTAGGGTAGCCGCACAAGCTTAAGAGAAAGTGTGGGGAGTGCTGCTTCCTTCATTATTTTAGCAAAAGTTCCTGCCGCTCGAGCCAGCTGACTGCCCCCTTCCACTCGGCCTTTCTTCGCTGTGTGAATAAGGTCTTAGTATGGATGAGCATTCTGGGCGGGTCGCAATAAGTCGCTGGTCGAAGGTTTGGACCAATCGCAATTCATCACCATTTTGCCTGTTTCTAATTGATGACTGGCTATTATATAAGTGACAGGTGCACGATCGACTTTGCACGCTCTATCCTTCGGCCTTTCGCCTATCGGCTTGGCAGGCAAGCTACCTTGATCCGTCTTCGGCTTCGATTCGTTATGCTCAGCAGCTCCAACAAGCCCTAAAGTATCTTGCCGCCTAAAGCTCTGCCAAGAAAGCGCTGCTTTACGTTTGATCCTATGTGCCCAGAGAATGCTATGCGTTCTCCACTTTCGGACCTCGCAAAGAGAGAACGTGTTTTTTCCTCTGAGTTTCTCTCTCATTCGCGGAGCGAAGAAAGCGGGCTTTGCCCCAGCTACCGCTACCCTTGGGAAACCAAAAGAGCTACCGAAGGAAAGGGATACAGTCTCCCCCTTGGCCTTTGGAGAGGAGAGGGCAGAGAAGAAGACGTCCTTCGCGCAAGTTTTTTTGCTTCCTGCACCTTTACTATACAAGGCGCTCTTCGACCAAGGGGACATTCTGGTAGGAGGGCCGACCACTACATAAGCCGCCATCAGTCCAGGAGAGAAGCAAGCTACCTTTCTTTGATCCACCTTCCCGGGCAGGGAAGAGAACGAAAATAGGCCGCGGATGGTGGTCGTGGTAGGTTCGAGGATCTTACGCGGCGGAGCGAACTCCTCTATCGTATTCAATTTCCTCTGGCAGACCCAGACCCCCTCGATCCATCGTACTGGAGCGATCCGAGAAGAACGATTAGGGTCATATTCTATCCTTTCTACAATGCCCATAGACGAAGTGCTTCGTTTCAGATCAATTCTTCGCTGCAATCGCTTCGATCCACCCCCTCGGTGAAAAACCGTAATACGCCCTGAGGAATTCCTACCAGCAGAC